AGCATCAGAATTAGGAAAACTCAAATTATTACAAAGTTTGGATAATTGGAGTTATAGAATTATTGGCTTAGGATTTCCATTTTTAACCATTGGAATCATTTCTGGTGGAGTTTGGGCTAATGAGGCGTGGGGCTCGTATTGGAGTTGGGATCCAAAGGAAACCTGGGCGTTAATAACATGGTTAGTTTTTGCTACTTATTTACATGCTCGTATTACCAAAGGATGGGAAGGTAAAAAAACTGCTATCTTAGGTGGATTGGGGTTTTTCGTTATTTGGATTTGTTATTTAGGGGTTAACTTTTTAGGAAAAGGGTTACACAGTTATGGATGGCTTTTATAAACTATCTAATTTATTATCTATATTAATTAATATAGATAATAAAAATGTTGTGAATAAAAACGAGTTAAAAGTAAAATATTTTTATAGGTTCGATATATTTTTAATATAAATCTTTCTAGTGAACCATTAAAAAGAACGTTTAAGTCACTAGAAGTTTTAAAGTATTACACATTCATTGCTGATTCGATTTAGTGGTAATTTATTTTAGAAATTCTAAGTAATATTAAAAGTCCATTTTATAGTTGGTTTTTCCCATTAACTTTTATTAAAATTTATAGAAACATTAAAAGATAATTTATTTATGGGTGAATTTATTACCGAACGTAAAAAAACGTTATATAAACATACAATCATCGAATTTCTAATCTGAAATGTCTGATTCAAGGAGTACTTTTAATGTGTTTGCGGAAGCTTTAGTACTGATTAATTCACTATGTTGGTCAACATTTACTACCAGAATTCCGTTTTCAAATAATAGTAAAGAATTTACTAAAATTTCTATGTTCAATGTTATGACTAAGTTCACAGTCATCGTGTCTTATAGTATCAATATTAACTTGGCTTGTGAATTTGGGAGGTGGGTATCTTGGTTCATTTGGCATAGATAATCATTCTAATCCCGTTGCTGAACGCTATTTTGAGTAAATGATATGGACCTTTTTAAGATTTAGACTCTTAAGAAAAGATAAATAATGAACCTTTTCGGCAAATTGCTCAAATCATCTAAAACTAATTTAAGAATTTAAATTTATATGACACTAACGAATAAAGTAAAACTTTGGCATTGAACTATCTTCCCAGGAAGTCTCCCTCCAAGTATTGTCGTCGATTTATAACGTTTCACAACTGAGTTCGAGATGGATCAGTGTGGTTCCGCTCAGTACACTAAAAACACCAAAGCAAAAAGTTACTAATAATTAAAATTTTAGTAACTATAAAAATTCAAGTCCTCGGTCTGTTAGGACATCTCAGCTAATATATTACTACATTTACACTTAATGCCTATCAAACGGTTAGTCTTACCGTGACCTTACTCACTTTCGTGATGAGAATACTTATCTTGAGGTGGGCTTCCCACTTAGATGCTTTCAGCGGTTATCCTCTCCATACATAGCTACCCAGCGTTTACCGTTGGCACGATAACTGGTACACCAGAGGTATGTCCTTCTCGGTCCTCTCGTACTAAAGAAGGCTCCTCTCAATATTCTAACGCCTACACCGGATATGGACCGAACTGTCTCACGACGTTCTGAACCCAGCTCGCGTACCGCTTTCATGGGCGAACAGCCCAACCCTTGGGACGTACTACCGCCCCAGGATGCGATGAGCCGACATCGAGGTGCCAAACCTCCCCGTCGATGTGAACTCTTGGGGGAGATCAGCCTGTTATCCCTAGAGTAACTTTTATCCGTTGAGTGACGGCCTTTCCACTCAGCACCGTCAGATCACTAAGACCGACTTTCGTCCCTGCTCGACTTGTAAGTCTCACAGTCAAGCTTCCTTATGCCTTTACACTCTAGATACGATTTCTACACGTTCAGAGGAAACCTTTGTACGCCTCCGTTACCATTTGGGAGGCGACCGCCCCAGTCAAACTGCCCGCCTGAAACTGTTCTTTGACCAGATTATGATCCAAAGTTAGAAATCTAACATTACCAGAGTGGTATCTCACTGATGGCTCCTAAATTCCCGCAAGAATAAACTCAACGCCTCCCACCTATACTGCGCAAATAAAGTCCAATTTCAATTTCAAGTTACAGTAAAGCTTCATAGGGTCTTTCTGTCCAGGTGCAGGTAGTCCGCATCTTCACAGACAAGTCTATTTCACCGAGCCCCTCTCCGAGACAGTATCCAAATCATTACGCCTTTCGTGCGGGTCGGAACTTACCCGACAAGGAATTTCGCTACCTTAGGACCGTTATAGTTACGGCCGCCGTTCACCAGGGCTTCAGTTATCAGCTTCGCTAATGCTAACCAACTTCTTTAACCTTCTGGCACTGGGCAGGCGTCAGCCCCCATACATCGTCTTACGACTTAGCGGAGACCTGTGTTTTTGGTAAACAGTTGCTTGGATCTTGTTATTGCAACCTTATAAATAAGGCACTCCTTCTCCCGAAGTTACGGAGTCATTTTGCCGAGTTCCTTAGAGAGAGTTATCTCGCGCCCCTTAGTATACTCTACCTACCCACCTGTGTCGGTTATGGTACAGGCATTATTTATTTACGACATTGCGAGCTTTTCTTGGAAGTCTGACATACACTGCTTCAACGCCGTAGCATCTCGTACTCACGCCTCAACTCAAAACGTTTTCTCCGTTTATCATCATCTTGAACGTTTAAACCGGTAACCAATATCCGGCCAGCTTAGCCTTCTCCGTCCCTCGTTATCAATAAATAATGGTACGGGAATATTAACCCGTTGTCCATCGACTACGCTCTTCAGCCTCGCCTTAGGTCCTGACTTACCCTCCGCGGACGAGCCTTCCGGAGGAAACCTTGGGTTTTCGGGGTATAGGATTCTCACCTATATTTTCGTTACTCAAGCCGACATTCTCACTTCTGCTTCGTCCATATCCGCTTCCGCTAATACTTCAATCTACAACAGAACGCTCCCCTACCGATATATCTAAAATATATCGCACAGTTTCGGCAAATTACTTAGTCCCGTACATTTTCGGCGCAGGTTTACTCGATCAGTGAGCTATTACGCACTCTTTAAAGGATTGCTGCTTCTAAGCAAACCTCCTGATTGTTTTCGCACTCCCACCTCCTTTATCACTTAGTAATTATTTAGGGGCCTTAACTGGTGCTCTGGGCTGTTTCCCTCTTGACAATGGAGCTTATCCCCCACAGTCTCACTGATAAACTTTCCACTTAGTATTCTTAGTTTGCAACGATTTGGTACCGAATTACCAGCCCGCATACGTAACAGTGCTTTACCCCTAAGTTATAACATTTATCGCTGCGCCAAAACGCATTTCGGGGAGAACCAGCTAGCTCCGAATTCGATTGGCATTTCACCCCTAACCACAATTCATCCGCTGATTTTTCAACATCAGTCGGTTCGGTCCTCCACTTAGTATTACCTAAGCTTCAACCTGACCATGGTTAGATCATCCGGGTTCGGGTCTATAACCAGTGACATATGCCCTATTCAGGCTCGCTTTCACTATGGCTTCAGCATTCTCTGCCTTAACCTGCCACTACCTATAAGTCGCCGGCTCATTCTTCAACAGGCACGCAGTTAGACGTTTTAGTCGTCCTCCTACTGGTTGTAAGTTTATGGTTTCATGTTCTTTTCACTCCCCTCCCGGGGTTCTTTTCACCTTTCCCTCACGGTACTGTTTCACTATCGGTCATTCAGGAATATTTAGCCTTACGAGGTGGTCCTCGCAGATTCACACGGAATTTCACGTGCTCCATGCTACTTGGGATTCAATTTGATTATTTCAATTTTCGACTACAAGACTATCACTTTCTTTGGTTAAGCATTCAAACTTATTCATCTAATTGTTCTAACCGATTAACAATTGTCCCACTACCCTTAATAAAATTAAGTTTAGGCTTCTCCCGTTTCGCTCGCCGCTACTAAGGGAATCGTTTTTTACTTTCTTTTCCTCTAGGTACTAAGATGTTTCAGTTCCCTAGGTTTACTCTTGCTTATCTATGTATTCAATAAGTAGTATAAAAAGTTTCCTCATTCGGAGACCTCCGGATCATAGCTTGTTTCCAACTCCCCGAAGTGTTTCGCCGGTAACCACGTCCTTCATCGCTTCTGAATGCCAAGGTATCCCCCATAAACTCTTAATTCCTTGAATTTAAGACTTTCTATCTAAGTTATAGGAAAAATTTTTAACTTTTCTCATGTGGAGGTAAGCGGATTCGAACCGCTGACAACCGCCGTGCAAAGGCGGTGCTCTACCAGCTGAGCTATACCCCCGTTGGGCCATTCTGGATTTGAACCAGAGACCTCACCCTTATCAGGGGTGCGCTCTAACCAACTGAGCTAATAGCCCGTTTATTTAGGTATTTTTTATCAACCATAAAATTTTAAAATCTCTTTTAAAAAGGAGGTGATCCAACCGCACCTTCCAGTACGGTTACCTTGTTACGACTTCACCCCAGTCACTAATTCTACCTTAGGCATCCTCCTCCAAAAAGGTTAGAGTAACGACTTCGGGCATAACCAGCTTCCATGGTGTGACGGGCGGTGTGTACAAGGCCCGGGAACGAATTCACCGCTGTGTAGCTGACCAGCGATTACTAGCGATTCCAACTTCATGCAGGCGAGTTGCAGCCTACAATCCGAACTTAGAGTGAGTTTATAGATTAGCTTATCTTCACAAATTTGCATCTCATTGTCTCACCCATTGTAGCACGTGTGTAGCCCAGGGTGTAAGGGGCATGCTGACTTGACGTCATCCCCGCCTTCCTCCGGTTTATAACCGGCAGTCTTTCTAGAGTTCCATAAGGCAACTAAAAATGAGGGTTGCGCTCGTTGCGGGACTTAACCCAACATCTCACGACACGAGCTGACGACAGCCATGCACCACCTGTGTATACGCTCCAAACGGCACTTTTTTCTTTCAAAAAAATTCGTATCATGTCAAACCCTGGTAAGGTTCTTCGCGTTGCATCGAATTAAACCACATGCTCCACCGCTTGTGCGGGCCCCCGTCAATTCCTTTGAGTTTCACTCTTGCGAGCATACTTCCCAGGCGGGATACTTAACGCGTTAGCTTTAATACTGCACAGGTCGATCTGTTCAACATCTAGTATCCATTGTTTACGGCTAGGACTACTGGGGTATCTAATCCCATTTGCTACCCTAGCTTTCGTCTCTGAGTGTCAGTAATAGCCCAGTAAAGTGCCTTCGCCATCGGTGTTCTTTCCAATCTCTACGCATTTCACCGCTCCACTGGAAATTCCCTTTACCCCTACTATACTCTAGTCTAATAGTTTCGACTGCGATTTTGAAGTTAAGCTTCAAGATTTAACAGTTGACTTACTAAACCACCTACAGACGCTTTACGCCCAGTGATTCCGGATAACACTTGCATCCTCCGTCTTACCGCGGCTGCTGGCACGGAGTTAGCCGATGCTTATTCTTCAGGTACACGTCATTTTATTCCTCCCTGAAAAAAGAGGTTTACAACCCATAGGCCGTCATCCCTCACGCGAGATTGCTCCGTCAGGCTTTCGCCCATTGCGGAAAATTCCCCACTGCTGCCTCCCGTAGGAGTCTGGACCGTGTCTCAGTTCCAGTGTGTCTGATCGTCCTCTCAAACCAGATACTGATCGTCGCCTTGGTAAGCCATTACCTTACCAACAAGCTAATCAGGCGCAAGCTTCTCTCTAGGCGGAAAACTCCATTTCACTCGAAAGCATATGGGGTATTAGCAACCGTTTCCAGTTGTTATCCCCCTCCTAAAGGCAAATTCTTACGTGTTACTCACCCGTCCGCCACTTGAGTTAAAAACTCTCGTATGACTTGCATGTGTAAAGCATCTCGCCAGCGTTCATCCTGAGCCAGGATCAAACTCTCTTTAAATTTCCATAAATTTATTTCTCAACTTCGTTAAAAGTCTATTTCATAAAGTTAAACAATAGATTACTAATTAAACAGAATAATAGAGATTTATCTTTAAAATAATTGTGTAAACTTTAAAAAATATTTTTTAATAATTTTTATTGAAGAAATCGTCACTTAATAAAATTAAATGTCCTAAGTACCGTAATTAAATGATACAAAATTCATTTTAACTCAATTATTCATTTGTGAAGTTTTTAATAATGAATAATTGAGTTAGTTTTTAACTAAGATAAACTATGAAAATAATTATTGACAAAGTGGACAATTACATTTGATTGAGGTAAATTATCTTCAGTTAAGATTTCCATTGATAACGATAAATTTGTAGTATTAATGTGACTTATTAGATCTAGATTAGTATGTTGATTAAGTTCTTGAATAATAGTATTTGGTAAGAATTGAATATCTAAATTCTTATAAGCAGTTTGCATATATTCTAAAATATCAGGTCGTTGGTAATACCAAAATTCTCGTAAATTGTTTGGAATAGGATAACGATACCAAGAAATAGGCAAATAATGAAAAACTAATACGTCTTTCATCTCTTGATTGATTAAAAGTCTTGCTTCTTCAGCTTCACTTGGAAGAAATGGCATAGTAAATACTAAATGATTTAAACTATCTGCGATTACGCCTAGTATTCCAAGAAAAACACTACCAGTAATATTTACACCAAGAATTGCAGGTACAATTCCTTGTAAGACATCTTCTGTCCAATCTACAGCTGCTGCAAGATAACACCATGGAAATGTGTAAGGATTAATATAAATTAACCAAGAAATGGCAATTCTAAGTACTACCATTTGCGAATAAATCATTAATCCAATAAATAGAACTTCTCGAATAGTTTCTAGAAGACTAATATCTAAGCAAATATTCAATCGAACTTGAATAAATTCAGAAACCCAATCTGGTAAAAAATAAATATTTTTAAAATTCTCAATGTAAAAATTATAAAACCCTTCTTCTTTACTTTCATATATATATCGGGGAACCGGATCAACTTTGGGAGTTGGTCCAACTATCATTTCAAACCAAGTCTCTGGACGTTGAATTGGGGGCCAATAAGTCTTATGTTTTGGCAAACTCTCAAAAAATTGTGATCGTGCGTATACAGGATTTTCCACCTCATGAATTGCCAACATACCAGGATTTTCAGGATATCCAAAAAGTCCAGCTAATTTTTTGAATAAATTTTCAACTATTGCATAAAATCCATTTCGAATTGGTATAAATTTCTCGTCTAAACTCATTTTAAATTAGTATTATTTTAATAAGAATCTACCCTATTATACACAACTCTTGCGGAAATGAAACCTTAAGTATTAATTTTTATAAATCTTTTAACTTCAACTTACAAAATTTTTACTGAATTGCCTATAAATAATATGACGTATTCATGTTTTAATGTTTGAATCTGAATACTAAAAAAAATTAAGTTAATCAAGTTTTCTTTAAAGAATCGGGATAGTAGGATTTGAACCTACGACCCCCTGCTCCCAAAGCAGGTGCTCTACCAAGCTGAGCTATATCCCGGTTTACAGAAATGATTATACTAAATTTTAAGAAATTGAGCAAGGTCTAGTTTCTTAAAATTTAATTTTATTTAAAGGTAGAATACTAAATAAGCTATTGAAATATAAATTATTTCTTGAACAAAATAGCAAGTTGCTAAGTAAAAATGTAAAATTTTAACTATTGTAAAATATAGTAAATGTTATTTGATGAATTCTAAGATATAAAATAAATTTAAAACATTCCTAATAATAAATGTTCTATGAGATATTTAATTAATAATATATTTTTAATTTTAAAATGGATAAAACTATAATTAAATTCGAAAATCATGAATTAAAAGTTGATTTCGGAACATTAGCTGTATCTAATTTCTTTGATGAGTTTACGTTTCAAATTACAGCGAAATATTTCTACGATCCATTAGGCTTTAATTACTTTTTTAGTGACAAAAATACAAGAAGAATTTCTAATAATCTATACCAAGACACTAAAAAAATACACAGTAATTATTAGAATCAATTAGTGGAATCAAACTATTTTGGGATTTCTTAAAAGAAAGTTGAAAAAAGTTTTATCAACCTTTTAAGTCAAATCCGATTGTTTTTATAAAGATCTATTTGATAAATTTTTAGTAGACTCGCGCAAGCATATTCTTAAACATACAAAAACTAAAACAATTAAATTAATTCATAATTCTAGAGATAGGATTTTAGGTGTAAATTGCCTCTTCAATACAGGGTATTATTGAGTATGTAAAGGTTCTAATCAAATAAGATTCGAATTAGAGTTAAAAAAGCAAACATTTAGGTTTGTCCAAAATTATTCTCTTAAGTGTTTATTTGATTTGTTTGAGTATAAAATGACTAACTTATACTTTCTAGATTCAACACATACTTTCTACTTCTGGTGTTATTTCACCACACCAAAAAATATCTGAATCGAAATCTGATTCTTCCAAATTACAGTAAAATGTTGAAATAAATGGACGATCAGCACTTAAAGATACTTCTTGAATATCATGCAAAATGAATGTAAATCTCATGTTAACATTTATTGAATTTAAAATTTCATCTGCGTAAAAACTTGGGTTGATAGCGCATAAAAGTATTATTTCGTTACTAAAGTTTGTTTTTTAACATATTTATTAAAAGTATTTACAATAAGTCTGATACTATATTTTTTACTAATCTTAATTAAAAGAGTGCTTGATAGATTAATTGCATTAATAACTCCAGAATAAACAAAACCTTGCACCGCGTAACCTAACGTCTTATTTATAACTGTTCCGGTTATTTCATTACGATTCAAAACTAAACTCTCAAATATTTTATAAATACTGTTTTTTTTTACACCAAATATTATAGCAAGTTCTAACATATAAAACTATTTATTACATTGTATTTGTAATAAATAGTTTTACATTTGTTAATAATGACTAAGCAAATTTTCCAGAAGTTGAAGCAATAACAAATGCTGCATAAGTTAAAATATAACCAACAGCAAAATGAACTAACCCAACTAAACGAGCTTGAACAATTGATAATGCTACTGGTTTATCGCGCCAACGAATTAAATTAGCTAATGGTGTACGCTCATGGGCCCACACTAATGTTTCAATTAATTCTTGCCAATAACCACGCCACGAAATTAAGAACATAAAACCTGTAGCCCAGATCAAATGTCCAAATAAAAACATCCAAGCCCAAACTGATAAATTATTCATACCAAATGGATTATAACCATTGATCAGTGGTGATGAATTTAACCATAAATAATCCCGTAGCCATCCCATTATATAATTTGATGATTCATTAAATTGGCCAGGATTACCACCCCAAATTGTCATATGTTTCCAATGCCAATAGAATGTTACCCAACCAATGGTGTTTAACATCCAGAACATAGCTAAATAGAATGCATCCCAAGCTGAGATATCACATGTACCACCACGACCTGGACCATCACATGGGAAACTATAACCAAAATCTTTTTTATCTGGCATTAATTTAGATCCACGGGCATCTAAAGCCCCTTTTACAAGAATTAAAGATGTTGTATGTAAACCTAAAGCAATAGCATGATGAACTAAAAAATCACCAGGACCAATCGTTAAAAATAAATCATTCTTATTGCTATTAATAGCTTCTAACCAACCTGGTAACCATACTTGATTGCCTGCCACGGTTGCTGGACTAACTGAAGATGATAATAAAACATTAAATTCATAAACTGCTTTACCTGACGCCGCTTGAATATATTCAGCAAAAACTGGTTCAAATAAAATTTGTTTTTCAGGTTGACCAAATGCTACTACAGTATCATTATGAATATATAACCCTAACGTATGGAAACCTAAGAATAATGATGCCCAACTTAAGTGGGAAATAATTGCTTCTTTATGCTCTAACATACGCGCTAAAACATTATTTTTATTCAATTCAGGATCATAATCTCGTACAAAGAAAATAGCTCCGTGAGCGAAAGCACCAACCATTAAGAAACCTGCAATATATTGATGATGCGTATATAAAGCTGCTTCAGTGGTAAAATCTTTTGATAAAAACGCATATGGAGTCAATGCATAAATATGTTGCGCGGTTAAAGATGTCGCAACTCCTAAAGATGCTAAAGCTAATCCTAATTGCATATGCAACGAATTAGTAATTGTCTCAAATAACCCAACATGCCCAGCTCCTAAACGACCTCCTGGAGGACGATGGGCATCTAAAATTTCTTTCATATTATGGCCAATACCGAAATTAGTTCGATACATATGACCAGCAACAATAAAAACGACCGAAATTGCTAATTGATGATGTGCAATATCACTTAACCATAAAGACTGTGTTTGTGGATGAAAACCACCTAAAAATGTTAAAATTGCTGTTCCTGAACCAGTTGCAGTTCCATATAAATGTTCTGCGCTATCTGGATTTTCTGCATATACAGTCCAATTACCAGTAAAAAATGGAGTTAAACCAGCGGGGTGTGGGGGAGTTGTTAAGAAATTATCCCAACCGACATGAATACCACGTGATGCTGGAATTGCTACATGAACTAAGTGACCAGTCCAAGCTAACGAACTAACACCTAATAACCCTGATAAATGATGGTTTAATCGTGATTCATTATTTTTAAACCAAGATAAACTTGGACGGAATTTAGGTTGTAAATGCAACCAACCAGCAAATAATAAAATACATGATAATAGCAATAATCCAATTGAACCAGCATATAGTTCTTGATTTGTTCGGAATCCAATTGTATACCACCATTGATATACACCTGAATATGCAATATTTACTGGATATGTATTACCTTTGCTAAATGCTTTTAAAGCTGACTCTCCAAAATGCGGATCCCAGATAGAATGCGCAATTGGTTTTACTTTTAAAGGATTGCCTACCCATTTTTCAAAGTTACCTTGCCAAGCAACATGAAAAAGATTTCCAGAAGTCCATAGGAAAATAACTGCTAGATGACCAAAATGTGAAGCGAAAATTTTTTGATATAAGTTTTCTTCCGTCATACCGTCGTGTGCTTCCAAATCATGCGCAGTTGCGATACCGTACCAAATTCTTCTGGTTGCTGGATCTTGTGCTAGGGCTTGGCTAAATTTTGGGAATTTAGTTGCCATAATTATTAAATACCTTATTTATATAAATTTTTGTTATGAATAAAAATATTAATTATTTTCTTCTTAAAAATGAACAAATTAATTGTTCTGCTCGATTTTTTTAGCTTATTGATATTGCACGTGCTAGGAAGAACGACCAAGTAGTTCCAATACCACCAAGTAAATAGTGAGCTAAACCAACAGCTCGACCTTGAGTAATACTTAATGCACGTGGTTGAATTGCTGGAGCAAAATTTAATTTATTATGTGCCCAAACAATTGACTCAATTAATTCTTGCCAATAGCCACGACCACTGAATAAGAACATTAAACTAAATGCCCAAATGAAATGAGCTCCTAAGAAGATTAAACCATACGCTGATGAAGCTGATCCATACGATTGAATAACTTGTGAAGCTTGTGACCATAAGAAGTCACGTAACCATCCATTAATGGTAATAGCACTTTTTGCAAAGTTACCACCCGTAATATGTGAAATACTACCATCAGGAGAAATTGTTCCCCAAACATCTGATTGCATTTTCCAACTAAAATGGAAAATCACTACAGAAATTGAATTGTACATCCAAAATAAACCTAAAAATACATGATCCCAACTTGAACTTTGACACGTACCACCACGTCCTGGTCCATCACATGGGAAACGGAAACCTAAATTTGCTTTATCGGGAATTAATTTTGAACTACGTGCATATAATACACCTTTCAATAAAATTAAAACTGTTACATGAATTGTAAACGCATGAATATGATGAACCATAAAATCAGCTGTACCCAATTTAATAGGCATCATCGCAATCTTACCACCTACTTCTACAACCTCACCACCAAAGGCATAACTGGTTGTAGCTAAAGCATTTGGAGCAGTCGTTCCAGGTGCTAATAAATGAATATTTTGAATCCATTGGGCAAAGATAGGTTGTAATTGAATTGCTTTATCTGAGAACATATCTTGCGGACGACCTAATGCTCGCATTGTATCGTTATGAATATAGAATCCAAACGCATGACAACCTAAGAAAATACAAACCCAATTTAGATGTGAGATAATAGCATCTCGATGACGTAAAACACGATCTAATAAGTTATTATAGTTATTAGCAGGGGTGTAATCACGAACCATAAAAATAGCTCCATGCGCAGCACCACCAACAACACAAAATCCACCAATCCACATATGATGTGTGAACAATGAAAGTTGTGTTGCATAATCAGTAGCAATATACGGATAAGGTGGCATCGCGTACATATGGTGTGCAACAATGATACTTAATGAACCCATCATAGCTAAATTAATTGCTAATTGTGCATGCCATGATGTTGTTAAAATTTCATATAATCCTTTATGACCTTCGCCAGTAAAAGGACCTTTATGTGCTTCTAAAATTTCTTTCATACTATGTCCGATACCCCAATTAGTACGGTACATATGTCCAGCAAAAATGAATAAAACTGCTAATGCTAAATGATGATGAGCAATATCACTTAACCATAAACCACCAGTTACAGGGTTTAAACCACCTTTAAAGGTTAAAAAATCTGAATACTCACCCCAATTACCACCAAAGAATGGTGCTAATCCTTTTGAGAAACTCGGATATAATTGTGCCATTAACTCGCGATTAATTAAAAATTCATGAGGCAAAGGAATTTCTTGTGGTGCTACCCCTGCATCTAATAATTTATTAATTGGTAATGCAATGTGAATTTGATGACCTGACCAAGATAAACATCCTAATCCCAATAATCCAGCTAAATGATGGTTCATCATTGATTCTGCATTTTGGAACCATTCTAACTTAGGGGCTGCTTTATGATAATGGAACCAACCAGCAAATAACATAATTGCAGACATTGTTAAACCACCAATTGCAATCCAATACAATTCAACTTCACTAGTGATTCCTTCAGCACGCCACATTTGGAACCAACCTGAAGTTGTTTGAACACCTTGGAAATTACCGCCTACATCACCATTTAAAATTTCCTGACCAACAATTGGCCAAACAACTTGTGAACTTTGCTTGATATTAACTGGATCATTTAACCAAGCGGAATAGTTAGAAAAATATGCCCCATGGAAATGCATTCCACTAATCCATAAGAAAATGATTGCTAATTGTCCGAAATGTGCACTAAAAATTTTACGAGAAACTTCTTCTAAAGAACTAGTTTGACTATCAAAATCATGAGCATCAGCATGTAGATTCCAAATCCAAGTAGTTGTTTTTGGACCTTTTGCTAAAGTTCGAGAAAAATGACCTGGTTGTGCCCATTTAGCGAAACTAGTTTCGACTGCGTCTTTCTCAACAAAAACTTGAACATTTTTTGCGCGACGGTCGGTTGAGCTTATTGCCATTAATATTTCTCCTTTTGGGAGACGAAAATCTATGAAACCCTCATTCTAAGAATAAAAAGCAATTAAATGTTATTTACCTATTAAATATAAGTTTTCAGTTTCTAATTATATACGTTTTTATGTAAATTTACTAAAAAAAAATGCAATAATAATTTATTATTTATATTTTCAATCAAAAATTAAATAGAATTTCTGATTGAAAAAGGCTATAAGAATTTTTAGGATAAAAAATTTAAAAGTATAATCCTAACATATCAGGAAAAAAACGATTAATTTCAATAATAAAACCTGCTGTAAAGGTCATCCAGATTGTTAAAAGAACGGGCGCAGTCGATAAATATTTTTGAAGATCTTTCATAAAAAATTAGGTTTAGTTAAATATTAAAATATTATATTTTGTATGTTATATTGAAAATTAACAAGTTTAACGTGGAGAAACTGTTACTTCATCTTTGGATGCTACTAAATCACCACTAATTAATTCTTGCCATGCTGAAATTGGCCAAATGTAACCTGTCGTCATAATTTTTAAAGCTAAAGGTACATTAATAATAATTTCACTTTCAGCAGGATTTTTTGTTGTACTTACAGCACGTAAATATTTACGACCAACCCAACCGATCCAACCAGAAATATAAATAAAACCAAATCCTGGAAGAATAAATTCTGCAGCATGACTCCAACGTCCATCAGCAATTAAATGTGGTAACCCGTCTGCTCCACATAATAAATCTGACCGACTATATTTATCAAAACGAGCCTTTGTTCGATCTATTTGTTGTTGTAACGCTAAAGCTGGTGGAGAATCAGCTTCATATTGCGTCATTCTCAATTCTAATTTTTTTACACTTGTTTTTAAACGTTTATTGAAAGCTGGTGATTCACTACATTTGGTTAATCCACCAATATCAGCTACGGCTTGATTTGGTCCAAAGGTTAGGATTAACGTAAAAAATAAAGCGATAAAATTAAAATGTTTCATTATTAAATTACAATTTAAAATTTATTATTTGGTGAAAAACTTAAAAGGGGTAAAACTATATTACTATATATGATAATATAGTTTTAATAAAAAAAAAGTTTAATTCTATATCTAAGAAGAAAAAAAAGAAAATATGACTTGAAACTTTACATAATTTGTCTTAAAAGAAAAATTATGTGAAGTTTCATAAATTTACAAACTATTCAAAATCTTTACGGTTTGGATTTCTTGATGGATCACCTGAAAGAAGGCCAAAGATAAATAAAGAAACAAAAAAGATGACTGTTGTGTAAACAAAAATTTTTAAAGTTAGCATTTAGTTTTTCTTAAAAATGATTTTTAATAATATTAATTATACTAAAATAAAATAATTCTGAATTATTAAATTGTATAAAAATTCTATATATTGAATAGTTTTAAACTTATTACCAATATTTTTTTATTTTAAAAGAAAAGGATACACTTTTAAAACTGTTATTTTAACTTTTTTTGAATTAAAAAACATAGAGTCTCTCTTTTTGTTAATTTCAATTGAAACATAGCCTTCAATCAAAATATAATCATTAACTTTATAATAATTATCCACATCGTTTGCTAAATTACCCCAAAAAATTAATGAAACAGTTTTCGGAAATTTATTTCGACGAATTTGGGAAATTAAAACGCGTAACTTCACGTTAATAATTTTATTATTAATAATTTTTTGTTTTGGACTCTCTAAAATTTTAACTATACCTGAAAAATAACTTGAACTCTGCATATTTTTAAATTATTAAATTTTTTTGCTTTTGAATATCTTCAAAATTAATATCCCGTAAACGTTTTAGTAAACGAATAAAATATTCTAAGAAATAATCATCTAATTGAATAATTTCTTCAGAATCTATTTTAAATAATTTATATAAATCAAATGTTGACTTTGAAAAATTATTTTCAGTATTTAGAATTTCAACAAATGCTAAACGATCACTAATATTTTGACCCCATTCAAAGAATCCAAAAAAATTACTAATTAATTTTAAAACAATTAATGGAACACGCTGAACTTTTGCTGTTTGACCTGCTAATTGTTCACAAAGATTAATAATTTCTACTGAAACCCAACCTTTTAATCCACTTAAAAAGAAAGTTTGATTAGCAGTTTGTGGAATTTGAAGGGCGCGTAAACAAAATTTAGCAACATCCTGAGTATCCATATAAGCAATGGAAGTGTTTTCATTTGTCACCCAAATAGGTAAGTTTTCTAAAATTGGTATAGCATACTGTTCAATTAAACCTTGATAAAAACCAGTTAACCTAAAAACTGTATATGAAATTTGTGATTCTTTTAATTTATTTTCAATTCCATACTTTAATTTCATTAATGGAATATTTTCAAACTGTTCTACATTTTGAGCTGAAAAGAAAATAAAACGACGAATGTTAGCCGCTTTTGCTGCTTCTATTAAACATAATTTTCCATCCCAATCAACTTGTTTTAAAGAATCCAAGTCAGTTGGACGACTTGTGGAAACGTCAATAACGGCAGTAATACCTTTAAAACATGGTGCAATTGTTTCTGGTCTCGTTAAATCACCGTAAACTAATTCTGCGCCCCATTCTTTTAAAAAACTAGCTTTTCGAAAATTTCGGACCAAACAACGAACTTGATAACCTTTTGTTAAAGCTTGTAAGACAACTTGACGACCTAATGTTCCAGTCCCTCCAATAATAAGTAGGCTCATAGAATAAAAATTGTTTAATTAAAAACTGTACTTTGTAAAATATCTTCCGCTTCAAGATTAACTAATTCTTTTTTTGTTAATACTTGACCACGACTATCAAAAATCCGATTTGCCTGACGCATTCTTGCTCGATCTAACGCGTTCTTAACGCTTCTCGCATTTGCAAATAATGGTTTTTCTTTTCGTTTTTCAATATATTGTCCTAAAGCAATTTCAGCCTGTGGTGTTAATTGATATTGTTGTTCATCCAACATAATTTTTGAAATTTTTAATAATTCATCAACGGTATAATCTGGAAAATCAATATGATTAGCGATCCGTGAAGATAAACCTGGGTTTGATTGATAAAATTTATCCATAGGTTCTTTATAACCAGCTAAAATGACAACTAATTCATCACGTTGATTTTCCATTACTTGTAATAAAATTTCAATAGCTTCTGAACCATAATCTCGTTCATTATCAGGTTTATATAAATAATATGCTTCATCAATAAACAACACTCCACCCATTGCTTTTTTAAGAACCTCTTTTGTTTTTGGAGCAGTATGCCCAATATATTGACCTACTAAATCATCACGTGTAACGGTTAAAAGGTGACCTTTTTTTATGTACCCTAACTGGTATAAAATATCAGCCATTTTTAAACCAACTGTTGTTTTTCCAGTTCCTGGACTTCCTGTAAAAGACATATGTAAACCTGGACTACCTGCTGTAATACCTAAATTTTTTCGTAATTTATCTACTAATAATAATGCAGCAATTTCCCGAATGCGAGATTTCACAGGTACTAATCCAACTAATTCTTCATCTAGCAAATTTAAAATTTTAGCGATTTCTGTTTTAGCGTACTCTTCTTGCAAATTAATTGGTGTTGAATTCATAGTTAATGAAATGATATTATTTAGTTTCATAAAAGAGGTTTTATATACTAAACTAGTTAATTTTTACTAGTTTAGTAACTTATATTATTCAATAATTAACTTATTGTAAAGGTTGGTATACTTGATAAACAAATAAATGCAAATCCAGCGCTCCCACATGCTCCAACGAAAAAGCCACCTTTAAATTGATCCCAAGATTTTTTTGTCTGTAAGTTATTTTCAGAATTTTTAGATTTCTGATCGCCAAATGTAGCTACACCGTAAATAGTTAAACCTAATGTTAAAATAGTAATTAAACCAATTGTTGAAAGAAAACCGGCTAATAAGCCAATATCGGAATCACGTAAAGGACCTAATTTAACAAATGGACCTATTAAAAAATACCCATGTGCTAAACCAATTTCTAGACCACGCAATAATGGTGTTAAACCAAATCGATAGGCTGGTAAATTTTGTAAAATTGATCGAGTTACTGCAGATGATGTAATTGGAGTTGCTAAATGACCCACAAATGGATCATCATTATAAGGTTTAATAAAATTAGCCATAAAGTTAATTTAAAAATTAGTTAAATTAATAGTAAAATTTTTTAATTAAATTCAATATTAAGGATAATAAAAATTTATTGAAAATTTTTACTAACCAAAATTTTTATATAGATTACTATATAATATATATTAATATACAGAAAAATTTTTATAAACTTCATTTTGATAAAATAAAAAAGATTTTATGACAATTGCTATAGATTATTTTTTATTAGTAGGATTCTGTTTTGCTCTTACTTCTGGATTATTTTTAGGACTAAAATCAATTAAATTAATTTAATTTTAAAAGATTAGATCGAATGGAAAACCAAATTCGTCGCGATGCGATTGTTGGATCAAGACGTTTTAGTAATTATTTTTGGTCATTTTTTTTATTTGTTGGAGGCATAGGTTTTTTATTAGCTGGAATGTCTAGTTATTTTAAACTAAACTTATTGCCTTTTTCAAATCCAACAGAATTAGTTTTCATACCACAAGGTTTAGTAATGATGTTTTATGGAACCTTAAGTTTTGGAATAAGTGTTTACATCATAACCACGTTAGTCTTAGATATTGGTAGTGGATACAATGAATACAATAGAGTTGAAAACCTTGTTAAAGTTGTTCGAAAAGGATTCCCTGGAAAAAATCGTGAAGTTCTTTTAACTTACCCTTTATCAAACATTCGGGCAATTGGTATTAAAATTACTGAAGGCTTAAATCCAACTCGAAGTATTTATTTATGTTTAAAAGATGAACGAAAAATACCTTTAACGCCGGTTCAAGAACCAACCTCAATTTCAAATTTAGAAGAAGAAGCTGCTAGTTTAGCAAAATTTCTTGATTTAAAATTAGAAAATTTATAAAATTTTATTGCTTTTTATACCCGTACCTAACTATAATGTAGTTAGGCGGGCATAGTTTAGTGGTAAAACGTTAGACTTCCACTCTAAAGATGGGGGTTCGATTCCCCCTGCCCGCTTCTATTATACTGTTAAATATTTGAATGAGCAACAATCTTTTTTTATAGAGGAATATATCAACTATGTCTGGTGGATCTACAGGCGAACGTCCGTTTTCAGATATTATTACTAGTGTACGTTATTGGATTATTCATAGTATTACAATTCCATCGCTTTTTGTATCAGGATGGTTATTTGTTAGTACTGGGTTAGCATATGATGTATTTGGAACTCCACGTCCAAATGAATACTTTACCCAAGATCGACAACAAATTCCACTTGTAAATGATCGATTCAGTGCAAAACAAGAATTAGAAGATTTAACTAAAGGTTTATAATTTTAAGGAAAAAAAATGGCAAAAAACATTAATCAACCTGTAGCTTATCCAATTTTTACTTTCCGTTGGTTAGCAGTTCATGGATTAGCGATTCCAACGGTATTTTTCTTAGGTGGAATTACTGCAATGCAATTTATTCAACGATAATAAATATAGACAATATATACGAGGTAATTTTTTATGACAGGTCCAAATCCAAATAAACAAGCAGTAGAATTAAATCGAACGTCTCTTTACTGGGGGCTTTTATTGATTTTCGTTTTAGCGGTACTATTCTCAAGTTACTTTTTCAATTAATATTTATATACTAGGAGTTTTTTTATGGCAAATACGGGTAGAATTCCTTTATGGCTTGTAGGTTTAGTAGGTGGTTTAGCAGTAATTACGATGCTTAGTTTATTTATTTATGGTTCATATTCAGGTCTAGGTTCATCATTATAACTGTAATATTAAATACTATTACTATTCTAATTTAATTTTAATTACTGTTTTTAAAACAGTAATTAAAATAAACACATTTTTCTTCATTTTATTTACGAAACTGCTTTCGAATTTTTTTAAAGAAATTTATAACAGTATTCTGAAATGATAGTAAAAAGTTAGAATTTGTTTTGGTCTGATGACCGAACCATCCGTACCAGAATTTTGGGAAAAAGCGTTGAGTATTTTTTTCTTTTTCATCTTGCCAAGATGTTTGGCCACCGCTATAAATACTAGTTTTAGGTCTTGGTCCAATATGAAGTTCAGCATTTTCAACGAGAAAAGGAAAATAGAAATATTGCCCCCAAATTGCATGAAATAAGCCGAAAAATATTAAACCAATATGAAAAAAAACAATAAATGCAATCAAACTATTTAATATATTAACTTGTAATATTAAAGATTGATCCATGTAATTTGTTGAAACTTGAGTTTGTGGCATTAATATAGCGCCTTGAAAATATGAAATTCGGTAAACAAAATAGACAAGAATTTGTTCAATAAAACCAATTATTAATAAAAATGTCCAATGCCAACGAACTAAATACGGACAATATCGTTTTCCAATTCGCGTGATTATAGCATAGGCAGCTATTCCAGAAAGTTGGGTCCAAAATTTACTACATGATTCAAAAATCTGTGGAATAATCTTATTATAAACTTTATAATAAACTGGCAAGATATTCATGTTGTCTGATTCTTTAAAATTTGATATTATCATTGAAATAGGATCAATATAATATCTAAGTCCTGTTTCAGAATTTACATTACTAATTCCTCTAGTAATTGCATAATAGATCAATTGTCCAGGATTGTACCAATGAACGTTATCTCCAAGTTTTAAATTTGTCAGAACAATTTGACGACTCATCGAACGTAATTGAACTGCATCGATTCCCAATTTATGTAAATATGGTAATTTAATTAATATACTTCTATACATAGAAATTAGATCAATTAAATGCCGATACCATAAATAACCTGCAAATAATCCAATACAAGTGATATAAAAAGATGTTTTTAAATTATATCGGATTGCTAAAATTATGAAACGAATAAAAAGAATAAAGAAAAGGATACCCTCAATATCTGCTAAAGTTAATCCGTCTTGAACTTTATCTATTAATCCTTCTATGAGAAACTTCAAAGTTTCGAAAGAAATGGTAGGTGCAGGTTCAAACTCACTATTTAATAAACTAATGTTATCATTCTGTAATTTTTGAGAAAAAATATCTGAATTAGTCGGACTTTCGACTCCAAACCAGTTTAAAACTGTTTTCTGATCCAGATTAATTAAAAGAAGTAAAATCCTAAAAAAATATAACATAGTTTTATTCTATTTAGTTTAAATTTTATAATTGTATATAATTGAGAAAGTAAAACTTGACTAAAACTTTGTTTTAGTTTTTTAAAAAAATATTTAGAGATAGATATATAAATTGTTTAATAAGTTTTTTGAAGATTAATAATTAAATAAAAAGGATTAGTAAAACTATAATGAATAAATAAGTATTTAACATAATTTATACAGAATATAATACAGTTATCGATTATCAAATTAAAATTTTAAAAAACAAATGAAATTATCTTTAAAGCTTTAGTCGAGTTCACTAAAAATAGCTTTCTAATTTTTGAGATATAACAGCACTGCACAGCATAATAATAAAGTCTAATTTAAGTTAATATATAATGTCAACTTATCCTGTAGTAATAAAGAGAAAGAAAAAAGATTACCCCCAAGGGAATTCGAATCCCTGTCTGCTCCGTGAAAGGGAGCTGTCCTAGGCCTCTAGACGATGGGGGCTATAAATTTAAATTATAATAAAATATACAAATAGTTAAGCGGGCAACGCGATTCGAACGCGCGACATCAACCTTGGCAAGGTTGCGCTCTACCACTGAGCTATGCCCGCTAGTATATTTTATATTAACTAAACGTAACTATAGTAAAGTTTATTAAAGATGTCAATAGATTAAATATTTAGAAATTATAGTTCAAACTATAATTTCTAAATTGCTGAAGCAATACCATCAACAGCAGCAATTACAATAACAAGACTTACCCATACTTGAAAGGCTCTATTAAAATTGCCTTTTGAAGCGTCCCATTCGCCCGGTGTCGCTAGAGCTACTGGAACCGTTACAACTAAACCTAATGAAATTAAAACTAATAAAGCTGTTAAAGCAGTTATCATAAATATTTTTGATAAAGTTTTTATATAGATGATCCAATTAAGATCTATACGCGATTAAAGATTACCTTTTTTTAAAGCTAATAAAACAATTACTGCTGGACCAGCTAACATAATCGCGCCTGTCGCTACTAATTGCCCTATAATTTGCCAATTAATCATTTTTAAAATCCTTATTTATTAATTTTTAATAAAATTTTAAGTAATAAAATAACCAATAATGTTAATTACTATTCTACTCTAAAACTATTAAAGTAAAAATATTATTTTGTTAATATTATAATATTTTAATTATAGAATAAATAAACACTTTAATATTTTTGTATTTTCATGTTATTATCATAATTGGGGTTGCTAACTCAATGGTAGAGTACTCGGCTTTTAACCGAATAGTTCTGGGTTCGAGTCCCAGGCAGCCCAATTGGATATAAACAGCGTAAATTTTTGAGATAGAAAAAATCTATTCAAAATTCTATAGTCATTAAATATAATAAAGAAAAAAGTAATAGCTAAAGGTAAGAATTAACCGAAAATAGCATAATATAAAATTTTTTAATAAAAATAACATCTTTTAAAAACCATAATCGAGATAATAGATCGATATTAAAGCACGATAAAAAATATATATTTAAAATTAAATTTCATTAGTCTAAGAATAATAAAGATATTTGAGCAATTCTTAAATATTCCAACTATATTTTATTTTTAATGTCTGTTAATAAATAAAACATTATTAATAAATTTTCTGTAAATTTTTTTTTCAGATCTTTTTATATGATTTAGTAAACGTCATAAATAGAAAGAAAATTTAATTATAATAAAGGAAAACTTGAAATTCTAAATCACACTAAAATTTAAAATAAGAGTGAAAATTTTTACTGTCAAATCCCTAAAAATTAATTAGATTTATATAACATTTGTTCTTGTCATTATTTATTGTTACTTCTATATTAACTTACTTTTAAATTATTATATTTTTAACTTCTGTTAGATTAATCTTATTTTTTTATTAGATTTTTTATGAAAACTAAATATAATTTAACTGAAGTTTTAAAATTAAATAAAACTAAAAAAATGTTTACCTAACTAAATTAGTTAGGTAAATAAAAATTGAATTAATCAATAGGACGCATTGATAATACCGGCTCATTAGCACGGTTAATACCTTTTTCAAAACCAGCAGCAGCAGCACGAGCACGACCCGAATGCCACCAGTGACCGACTAAGAAGAAGAAAGCTAAGAAGAAATGTGAACAACATAACCACGAACGTGGAGAAACATAATTAACAGAGTTAATTTCTGTTGCAACACCACCTACAGAATTAAGTGAACCTAAAGGTGCATGTGTCATGTATTCAGCAGCACGACGTTCTTGCCAAGGTTGAATATCATTTTTGATTTTATTAATATCTAAACCATTTGGACCACGTAACGGCTCAACCCAAGGTGCACGTAAATCCCAGAAACGCATTGTTTCACCACCGAAAATAATTTCTCCACTTGGTGAACGCATTAAGTATTTACCTAGACCAGTTGGACCTTGTGCTGATGAAACATTAGCACCTAAACGTTGGTCACGTACTAAGAATGTAAATGCCTGAGATTGTGAAGCTTCTGGACCTGTTGGGCCGTATAACTCACTAGGATATGCTGTATTATTATACCAAGCGTATAAAGCAGCAGTAAAGCCCATTAATGAAATAGCCGCTAAACTATATGAAAGATAAGCTTCACCAGACCATACGAACGCACGACGTGCCCATGCAAATGGTTTAGTGAAAATGTGCCAAATACCGCCAGTAATACATAGGATACCTACCCAGATGTGTCCACCAACAATATCTTCCATATTATTTACTGATACAACCCAACCGTCACCACCGAATGGAGAACGGAATACATAACCAAAAATTACAATTGGATTTAATGTTGGAGTTGTAATAAAACGAACATCTCCACCACCTGGTGCCCAAGTATCATAAACACCTCCTAGGTACATTGCTTTAATAACTAATAAAAAAGCACCGCAACCTAGAAGACATAAATGAATACCTAAAATTGTTGTCATTTTATTTTTATCACGCCAATCATAGCCAAAGAATGGGAATGATTCTTCTAAAGTATCTGGACCTAATAGTGAATGATAAATTCCACCAAATCCTAAGACAGCTGATGAAATTAAATGAATTACACCGACAGCAAAATATGGTACAGTTGTGGTAATTTCACCACCAGGACCAATTCCATAACCTAATGTTGCTAAATGTTGCATACAGATAAAACCTTGTTCGTATAAAGGTTTTTCTGGTACAAAATGAGAAACTTCGAATAAAATCATTGCACCAGCCCAAAATACCATTAGCCCGGCATGTGCTACGTGAGCACCTAATAATTTACCTGAAACATTAATTAAACGAGCATTTCCACTCCACCAAGCGAATCCTGTAGATTCAATGTCGCGACCTGCTATACTACTATTAAAGGGCGTTTCCACGTGGTAATACCTCCTCAGGGAATACAAAGTTTTCATGCGGTTGATCTTGTGCAGACATCCAAGCACGAATACCTTCGTTTAATAAAATATTTTTTGTATAGAATGTTTCAAATTCTGGATCTTCCGCAGCACGTAATTCTTGTGAAACGAAATCATAAGCACGTAAATTTAAAGCTAAACCAACGATACCAATCGAACTTGTCCATAAACCCGCAACTGGTACAAATAACATAAAGAAGTGTAACCAACGTTTGTTTGAGAACGCTACACCAAAGATTTGTGACCAAAAACGGTTAGCTGTAACCATTGAGTATGTTTCTTCCGATTGAGTTGGCGTGAATGCACGGAATGTATTTGCCGCGTCACCATCTTCGAATAAAGTATTTTCTACTGTTGCACCATGAATAGCACAAAGTAAAGCTCCACCTAAGATACCAGCAACACCCATCATATGGAATGGATTTAATGTCCAGTTGTGGAAACCTTGTAAGAATAGTAAGAAACGGAAAATTGCTGCTACACCGAAACTAGGTGCGAAGAACCAACTTGCTTGACCTAAAGGGTATAATAAGAATACCGATACGAATACAGCAATTGGTCCTGAAAATGCAATAGCATTATATGGACGAATACCAACTAAACGTGCAATTTCAAACTGACGTAAACAGAAGCCGATTAACCCAAATGCGCCGTGTAAAGCGATAAACGCCCAAAGACCACCAATCTGACACCAGCGTGTAAAATCACCTTGCGCTTCTGGACCCCATAAAAGTAATAGAGAATGGCCCATACTGTTTGCAGGACTAGAAACAGCCGCTGTTAAAAAATTACAACCTTCAAGATATGAACTTGCTAAACCATGAGTGTACCACGATGTTACGAAAGTTGTACCTGTCATCCAACCACCTGCTGCTAAGTATGCAGTTGGGAATAATAATAAACCTGACCAACCAACGAAGACAAATCGATCTTTCTTTAACCAATCATCAACTAGATCGAATAAGCCACGTTCTTGGTTTTGCCCAATAGCAATGGTCATATTTTATATAATCCTTTCATTTAATTATTTATAGAGTAAACGATTATCATTGATTTTTTTACTCTCACCTTAACAACCTATAATTACTATTATACATCAATATATTAAAAATGTTTATTTTAACAACAAAAATATTAGAGAATTTTTTTTAGAATATAAAAACCAGTAAAAAATTAAAGCTAGAATAATATAAATTTACAAAAAAAATTTAGAAAACTTTCAAATATTTTACCATTTTCCTCAAAGTGAGTTACGCTATTTGTTTTTTTGTGAATGAATTAAATGTTAATGTAACATTTAATTTGCCTACTCGAAAATCTTAACTTTACTAAAATTTTTTTTAAATAAATATTCAAATGGAAAGGTAATCATTTTAGTTTAATGAATTTGAAATCATTTTAAAATTTTGAGTAAAATATGTTTCGTATAATACAATTTTATACTACACGAAACTTATTTTTTAATTAATATCATCAACAGAAACATAAAGAAAGAATAATGCCATACTAAGTGCGGGGAACACTAAACCAACAAGCGGAACTAAAATTGCAGGTAAAAATGCAGCTGTCATATTTTTATTCTATAAAATTTTTTATTTAGAAATGTATGTTTAATATTATATATAAAAACCCATGATAATTAAACACTAATATAAATGACAAATTTTTATTGCTTTATAGTACAATCAATATTATTAAATCTAATATTATTACTCTTATAAAATTTTAGAAATATATTATTACTTATGGAAACTCTATTCTTATCTCGTTTACCAGAAGCATATGTTGTTTTTAGTCCTATCGTAGATGTATTACCAGTTATTCCAGTTTTTTTCTTATTATTAGCTTTTGTCTGGCAAGCTGCCATCGGATTTAGATAATTTTAAAGTTATAATTGAATCGAATCCGTGTATAATAATATGTAAACGATATCTACGTTTACGATTTAAATTTAATTAAAGTATAAATAAATGGTAGAACCTTTATTATCTGGAATAGTTTTAGGTCTGATTACCGTGTCTGCACTTGGTCTTTTCGTCGCAGCTTTTTTACAATATCGCCGCGGTAATCAATTTGAAGTTTAACTTTTTAATTCTTAAAATCTTATAAATTTACAAGATTTTAAGAATTAAAGGTTTTGACAATACATTTAAAAAGTAATTAAAAAAATATAGGAAAATCTATTGACTATTAAGAATAAATTTGATAATATAGTTACATAGTCCTTGATGTATATTAACCATCTCATTTATAAAGGATCCAATTAGCTGGTGTAGCTCAACGGTAGAGCAACGGATTTGTAATCCGTAGGTTGGGGGTTCAAATCCCTTCACCAGCTTACTGCGAATCATCTATGGAGTAAGTGAAAAATAATGAACATATCAATATTATCCGGAATTTTTGATAGGCCCAGTAGGAATCGAACCTACATTGGAAACTTAGAAGGTTTCTGTCCTAATCCGTTAGACGATAGACCCTTATCACGTATGGGTAATACAGGATTTGAACCTGTGACCTTCTGCTTGTAAGGCAGACACTCTACCACTGAGTTAATTACCCTTACGATTACTATACCATGGAACTTACAACCAATACAATACCTAAAACGAGAATAAACGTCAATACTAGAATTAATTAAAATATTTTTAATTCTAATATTGTTATTTATTTCTTAATATGGTAAGATTAACTTTAGACAAAGGGTCGGTGTCCGAGTGGTTAAAGGAGGCGGATTGTAAATCCGTTGCGTTATGCTACGTTGGTTCGAATCCAACCCGGCCCAATTAAATAAAACAAAAAAGTAGTTTTATAGACCAACCATATTTCGAATGATAAGATAGAGTAATGATACTATAGTTAAACTTAGTAAAATTAATAAAATACGAAATTTAGGAACTTTAAATAAATTTTTAAAGGGTGTTAAAATAACTAAAATCAAACCCACCAAACTACTTATAAAAAAACGCGGGTACCGAGAAATATTATTCCAAAAATCATTCATAAAAAAGTTAATTATTTTAAATAGAATTATATATTTATAAATTAGTATTTGATTTTTATTAAATTGTGTTAGTATAACATTTAGCAAAGTAGATTAAGGCTCTGTAGCTCAGTGGTTAGAGCAGGGGACTCATAAGCCCAAGGTCGTAGGTTCAAATCCCACCAGAGCCATCTACTTGTGTATCAAAAAATTATTTTCTATTAGTTTGGAGAAATGGCTGAGTGGTCGAAAGCAATAGATTGCTAATCTATCGTACAAATTTTGTACCCAGGGTTCGAATCCCTGTTTCTCCTTTATTAAAAATTAAAATAATTAAAACATTGACATATCAAATATTTTTATTAATATTAAATTAGAAAATATTAAATGTACGTTTTTGGGATCGTAGTTCAATTGGTTAGAGCACCGCCCTGTCACGGCGGAAGTTGCGAGTTCGAGTCTCGTCGATCCCGTTTTCTTTCAACTAAACTAAGAAAAATTATAAAAATTTTTAATGAAAATGATTTAATAATAATATAGAAAAATATTATTATTAAATCATTTCTCTATTCGCCCTGTACTTTTAATAAAGCAAATCCTAAAGAAAGACCAAATAACGTCATAAAGAAACAAATAGTTGCCGTACTGACAATTTCTGGACTTGCATAAGGAAATATTGTTCTGATTAATTCCATAATATTTTTACAAAAAGTTTAAATAATTAGAAACCATTCCGAGCCCAAACAGTTAATGCTAATGAAAAAGTAAACATTGTCATTAAACTAGCCCAACCTAGACTGATAATATCCATATATATATATTTAATTTATTTAATTTTTATAATTTAAAAGGTTTAAAGTGCCTTTTAAATTATTCTCTATAATATAGTATTATACAATACCATTAGTCCAATCTACGTCAACATTTTCAATAATTAACGATGAATTATAAATTTGTAAAATAATTAATAAAAATACTAAGAACGCAACCATTACTACACCCATAATTGGAGTTGTTCCCCAACCTGGTGCAACTTTACCATATTCAGCATTCAATGGGCGTAAAATTTCACCTAATCTTGTTCGTAATGCCATAAAAATATTTTATATTTTTAATAAATTAATTTTTCGAAAATATGTTATATAATACTACTTTATTAATTATAGGATTATATAACATGGAAACAGCTACTATTATCGTAATTTTTGTATCAAGTTTACTTTTAGGAATCACTGCATATTCTATTTATACAGCTTTTGGACCAACTTCTAAAAATTTACGTGATCCATTTGAAGAACATGAAGATTAAAAAATAAAACCAAATAAATGGTTTTATTTTCTAATAATTCGAGGTGTTTCTCTGAAAAATACGGCAAAAAATATTACCATTAAAGTACCAATAAGTAAAAATGTATAAACTAAAGCTTCCATTGTTTGATCCTATTTAAATTATAAATAACTTTAAAAACCTGGCTATACGTTATACAGCACCTTGTTTTTTCGTCGATTTGTCACCAAGTTTTTGGAATGCACCAAATTCTACTTGTTCTGTAACTTCTGCACCAATTCCAGTGAATACGTCACGGAAAATTGTTCGGCCTCCATGCCATAAATGACCAAGGAAGAATAGTAAAGCAAAGTTAGCATGACCAAAAGTATACCAACCGCGTGGGCTACTTCTAAATACACCATCTGACTCTAAGCTTGTTCGATCAAATTCAAAAACTTCTCCTAATTGAGCTTTTCGAGCAAATTTCTTAACTGTTGGAGCGTCTTTAAATGTTTGACCATTTAATTTACCACCGTAAAAATCGACTGATACACCAACTTGTTCAATACTATATTTTGATTCTGCTCGACGGAATGGAATATCAGCACGGATAATACCATCTTTATCCACTAAAATAACTGGGAATGTTTCAAAGAATGCAGGCATACGACGGACTGTTAATTCGCGGCCTTCTTTATCACGGAAAATAGGATGACCTAACCAAGCTTCAGCAATTCCATCACCTTTGTTCATTGGGCCAGCACGGAATAAGCCCCCTTTCGCTGGGTTATTTCCAATATAATCGTAAAACGCTAATTTATCTGGTATTCTTGACCATGCTTGACTTTCAGATAATCCTTCACTTACTGAAGTTTCAACTTGTCGCTCAATTTCTTGTTGGAAATATCCACTATCCCATTGGTAACGAGTTGGACCAAATAATTCAATAGGCGTTGCAGCAGCACCATACCACATTGTTCCTGATGTCACAAAAGCCGCAAAGAAAACAGCAGCAATACTACTTGATAATACTGTTTCAATATTACCCATTCTTAACGCGCGATATAATCTTTGCGGTGGACGTACTGTTAAATGGAAAATACCGGCAAAGATACCAAAAATACCTGCAGCAATATGATGCGCCGCAATACCACCTGGATTGAATGGGTTAAACCCGTCTGCTCCCCAAGATGGTGCCACTGGTTGAACTTTTCCAGTAATACCATAAGCATCTGAAACCCAAATACCAGGACCAAATAAACCTGTGACATGGAAGGCTCCGAAACCAAAACATGCTAAACCTGATAAGAATAAATGAATACCGAAGATTTTTGGTAAATCTAAAGCAGGTTCACCTGTTCGAGGATCACGGAATAACTCTAAATCCCAATAAACCCAGTGCCAAATAGCAGCTAGGAAACACATACCTGATAAAATAATATGTGATAAAGCTACACCTTCAAAACTCCAAATACCAGGATTTGAAACACTTTCACCAGTGATGCTCCAACCACCCCAAGAATCTGTAATTCCTAAACGAGTCATAAAAGGCATAACAAACATACCTTGACGCCACATTGGATTTAAAACAGGATCTGATGGATCAAAAACGGCTAATTCATATAAAGCCATTGATCCAGCCCAACCTGCAACTAAAGCTGTATGCATTAAATGTACTGCAATTAATCTTCCAGGATCATTTAAAACAACAGTGTGAACACGATACCATGGTAATGCCATAGTAATACATTCCTTAATTATAATATAATGGTTTTTGACTTTCTTACAACTAAACTACAAAAGGTTAGCTATTATAACATTATAAGCAAAAATTAATAAAATTAATTAATTAATTTTTATTAAAGTAAAAAAATTTGTTTATAAATTTTTGACTTGTTTAAATTTTTAAAATATACTACAATCACTTGACCAAATAAAATCTATTAAATTTATTTAATAGATTTTCAACGAATACTTATATTTAACTACGAAAAATACATTCGCTTATGGCAAAAAAAAGTATGATTCAGCGGGAAAAAAAACGAATCCGCTTAGAAAAAAAATATGCATTAAAAAGAGTTAACTTGTTAACGGCGTATCATAATGAGGAAAGTTTTAGTGGAAAACTTGAAATTCATTCAAAATTACAAAAATTGCCAAGAAATAGTGCTAAAACACGAATTCGAAATAGATGTTGGAAAACTGGACGCCCACGAGGTGTTTTCCGAGATTTTGGTGTATCACGTCATGTTTTTCGAGAAATGGCTCATCAATGTTTATTACCAGGTGTAACAAAATCTAGTTGGTAAGTAATAACTCATTTATTAAAATTAAATTAAGAAAATCGGTAATTTAATTTACAATAAGAGTTAGATAGATTTAAAAGAAACGTTTTTGTTATAATTTAACATATTATATTTTTTAGAATCACAACAATTTAAACTAAAATTTTAGGAATTTATTATGATTTATGATTCACAAGTTTACACAGCGTTATGTATTGCTCTACTAGCGGCAGTATTAGCAATCCAATTAGGTACAACACTTTACGAATAGTAAAACTTAACAAAGTTTAAACAAAAAATTTAACAGCTTTACATTTACATTATATAGTTATATAACTTAAAATTATGGTGACAGAAAATTTAAAAAAATTTAACACTCCAGTTTTTCCATTTACAGCTATTGTTGGTCAAGAAGAAATGAAACTTGCTTTACAGTTAAATGTTATTGACCCTAAAATTGGTGGGGTTATGATTATGGGTGACCGTGGAACTGGAAAGTCTACTACAATTCGAGCAATTGCTGATTTGCTTCCAGAGATTGAAGTCGTAAAAGATGATCCCTTCAATTCTCATAAATCAGATTTAGAATTAATGGGTAATGAGGTAAAATTAGCAATTCAAAATAATCAAACTCCTGAAACTGAATTAATTAAAATTCCAATGGTAGATTTGCCATTAGGAGCAACCGAAGATCGCGTCTGCGGAACGATTGATATTGAAAAAGCCTTAACTGAAGGTGTAAAAGCTTTTGAACCAGGTCTATTAGCAAAAGCAAATCGCGGAATTCTTTATGTTGATGAAGTAAATCTATTAGATGATCATTTAGTCGATATTTTATTAGATTCCGCTGCATCTGGTTGGAATACTGTTGAACGAGAAGGCATTTCAATTCGACATCCAGCTCGATTCGTATTGGTTGGGTCAGGTAATCCAGAAGAAGGTGAATTACGTCCACAATTATTAGATCGTTTTGGTATGCATGCTGAAATTCGTACAGTAAAAGATCCTGTTTTACGAGTTAAAGTAGTTGAAGAACGAACTTCATTTGACCAAACACCATTAGTTTGGATTGAGAATTACGAATCACAGCAACAAGAATTACGTGATAGAATTGTTGCTGCTCAGCAATTATTACCAAACGTTGAAATTGATTATGATTTACGAGTTAAAATTTCTGAAGTTTGTAGTCAATTAGATGTCGATGGATTAAGAGGAGATATCGTAACAAACCGTGCTGCTAAAGCTCATGCAGCTTATAATCAAAGTGATAAAGTTACTGTACAAGATATTCAAAAAATTATTACGTTATGTTTACGCCACAGATTACGAAAAGACCCATTAGAAGCTATTGATTCAGGTGATAAAGTAAGTAAAGTATTTAACGAAGTATTTGAAATCGATGATTAGCTATTCAATAAATAATAAAATAACATTTTTGAAATAAATTGAATATATGCTGAAATTAATTGGAGCTTTTATAAGTTTTTTGTTAATCTTTATTATTTTTTTACGAATTCCTAAAGAAAGTGCTGGATTAGTAAGTTTTACAACAAAAAGTAATTTACTAGGCTCACCAAATTCAGCTGAGCGTTTTTTAAATATTTTAACTAGTGTGAGCATTTTAGTTTATATACTGGTCGCAGTTCTACTTAACCTATCAAGTAGTTAACTTATGAAAGTAGAAAAAGAAAAAATAGACTATTTCATAACATTAAAAGGTTATGAAATAGTCTATTTTTTTACCAGAATCCTAATGATACAGCCTTGTCAATTGGCAAGCATGCACCAATACCAAACCAAACTGCAAAAAAGAATCCGATAATGAATAATAAACTTGCAATTGGTCGACGGAATGGGTTCTGAAATTTATTTACATTCTCAATAAATGGTACAGTGATTAATCCTGCTGGAACTGCTGCCATAGCTAATACACCTAATAACTTGTTAGGTAATACACGTAATAAGTTAAAGGTTGGGAAGAAATACCATTCTGGTAAAATTTCTAATGGGGTATTAAATGGATCGGCTGGTTCACCCATTTGCGTAGGCGCTAAAACAGATAGGCCAACACAACACGCTAGCATACCTAACATCGTTAAAGGAAAGATATATAAAATATCATTTGGCCAAGCAGGTTCGCCATAATAATTATGACCCATTCCTTTTGCTAATTTAGCTCTTAATTTTGGATCAGTTAAGTCTGGTTTTTTAATTACTGACATAATAAGATTTGTTTATATTATTTTATTTTTTATATTGTATTATAAAGGCCCTGAGATACCTTGCTTACGAATCATTAAGAAATGAGTTAGCATTAATACTGCTGCAGCTAGAGGTAGAACAAAGGTATGAGCACTATAGAATCGAGTTAATGTTGCTTGACCAACACTTTCTCCACCACGTAAGATTAGAACTAACGGTGGTCCTACGATAGGAACAGCTGCTGGTACACCTGTTACAATTTTACAAGCCCAAAATCCTACTTGATCCCATGGTAATGAATAACCGGTTACACCGAATGAAACAGTAACAACAGAAAGAATTACTCCAGTTACCCACGTTAATTCACGTGGCTTTTTAAATCCACCCGTTAAATAAACACGGAATACATGTAAAACTAACATTAAAACCATCATACTAGCTGACCATCTATGAATAGATCGGATTAACCAACCAAAATTCACACTTGTCATAATATATTCAACAGAAGCAAATGCATCAACTACACTTGGTCGATAATAGAATGTCATCGCAAATCCCGTAGCAACCTGAATTAAAAAACAAGTTAATACAAGACCTCCAAAACAATAAAAAATGTTCACATGAGGTGGTACATATTTACTAGAAATATCATCAGCAATTGCTTGAACTTCTAGTCGTTCTTCAAACCAGTCGTAAACTTTACTCATAAACGAATTTTTACAGTATCTAACACGGTTAAGCAGTCTGTAAAATATTTTCTAAAGGCGAGAGTGGGATTCGAACCCACGGAACCTGCAAAGATTCATCTGATTTCAAATCAGACGCAATCGACCAACTCTGCCATCTCGCCAAAAAGATTAGCGTTACCACTAACCTTAAGAATAATTAACTATCATAGGTAGTTTTACCACTAAATTTAATTGAAGCTGGGTCTGGATTTTTTCCAATTGAAAAATCACGACTATTAACAGCGACTCGCCCCGGATTTACTTTTTCTGGGAAAACACCATCTTTTGGATGTAGATATTGAACTTCACCACTTGGAAAGATTCGATAAATTTTATAATTGTTAATTTTAAATGTTCGCAATTGAGTGCCTAATGCTAGGCATTGTTCTTTACGTGCTAAATATAACAGGTTTTCTCCATTACGCATAATGGCAGCTCCTCCAGTCGGCATCTCAAAGATTTGTTCTTTAGAACTTGCCCAAGTAATAGCGTATTTTTCTTCAACTTCAGCTGCTCGTAACCAGCCGCCTGTGCTCCCACCAAACGTGGGAAAAGGTGTTTGTAAATTTAATGTCATATGTAAGACCTTATAAAATATTTAATGTTCAATATATAATTTTAATAAAAAAAGGTACTTTTTTATTAAAATTCTTAAAATTTCTAGCGGAGAATGGATTTGAACCATTGACCTTCGGGTTATGAGCCCAACGAGCTACCAGGCTGCTCTACTCCGCGAGAGATAAAACTATCGAATTTTTACATTAAAAACATTAGATCTGTAAAAGGTTATGTGAAAAGAATCATAACATATTTATGATTATTCTGTCAATCAAAGTAAAATATTAATTAATATTTTACTTTGATTATATTTTATAAAGATTATTTCAGTGATACTTTGCCACCTGCTTCTTCAATTTGTTTTTTAGCATCCTCAGCTGCGTCCTTAGCAATTCCTTCTTGAATTACTTTTGGTGCTGACTCCACTAATTCTTTAGCTTCTTTTAAACCTAAACCTGTAATTCCGCGAACAATTTTTAAAATAGGGATTTTTTTATCTGCAGGAACTTCATCTAGACTAATATCAAACTCTGTCTTTTCTTCTACTTCTTCTGTAGGAGCTGCGGCAGCCATTACCATACCTCCGCCTCCAGCAGCAGAAGCATCTACTCCGAATGTTTCTTCAATTGCACTTACTAACTCTGATGCTTCTAATAACGTTAACGTTTTTAATTCTTCAACAATTTGATTAATTTTTTCTGACATAATAATGAATATATATGATATAAAATGTTAATTTTTTTTTTTTCAAATAATTTTAAACAAAAGCATTCAAATCTAATTTAATAGAAGAGCCCATTGTAGTACAAATAAATAGACTTTTAAAATACTTACCCTTAACTCCAGACGGACGATTTTTCTCTATTGAATTATATAGAGCGTCTAAATTTTCCACTAATTGAGTATTTGTAAAATCAGATTTTCCAAAGCTAACATGAACTACGCCTGTTTTATCAGCTTTATACTCAAATTTACCCTTTTTAAATTCAGTTATTGTTGATTCTAAGGTATTGCTTACAGTACCTGATTTAGGTGAAGGCATTAACCCTTTTGGTCCTAATACACGACCAAGTTTTGCCAATTTTGGCATCATATTTGGGGTTGCGATTAATAAATCAAAATCAAGATTGCCTTGAGTAATTTCTTCAATTAATTCATCATTACCAACTTTATAAGCTCCAGCATTTTTTGCTTCATTAAAATTTTCATCATTCGTTAAAACTGCAATTTTTGATTCTTTACCAACACCATTTGGCAAAGTTATTGTCGTTCTTAACTGTTGGTCAGCATATTTTGGATCAATATTTAGATTTGCATGGAGTTCGACACTTTCAACAAATTTAGCTGTTGCTGTTTCTTTTAAAATTTGGATTGCGTCGTCTAAATTTGAGTAAATTTTATTTTTAGTTTTTTCAATATTTTCTTTGTGACGTCGAGATAATTTCCCCATAAATTTCTTCACTAAAAATTTATTTTATTTTATTTTAATTTGTAATGGATATGCCCATATTTCGAGCAGTTCCTTCAACAATTTTCATGGCACTACTAAGTTTTGTAGTATTTAAATCAGGTAATTTTATAGTCGCAATCTCTTCTAATTGAACTTTTGTTATTGATCCAACACTTACTTTATTGGGAGTTGAAGAACCTTTTTTAATTTTTGCTGCATTAACTAATAAAACTGAAGCCGGTGGTGTTTTAAGAATAAAAGTATAGCTTCTATCTTCATAGACTGAGATTTCTACGGGAATAATTAAACCTGCTTTATCATTTGTTTTAGCATTATATTCCTTACAAAATGCGGCAATATTTACGCCATGTTGACCTAATGCAGGCCCAACAGGAGGCGCTGGTGTAGCTTTACCAGCTGGTAAAGCAAGCTTAATTAACGCAGTAATTTTTTTAGCCATAAGAATTTCGTAATGTAGTTTGAAAAAGATTCTTAAAAAAATTATAACTTTCTTAGAAATAATTAGATTTTATTCGATAAAAAATAATATAATACTATGAAATCTTTTAATTATAAAAATTCTGTTAAAAAAAAGTATAACCTCTCAAAAACGAGAATCGCGCCCTGAAGGACTTGAACCCTCGACATCTAATTTTGGAGACTAGCGTTCTACCAACTGAACTAAGGACGCTTTATCACTATTATAAATTTAAAAACTTAAAATTACAAGATTTTAAATATTAATTAATTTAAAAATATGAGGAGATTTTGAAATGACTAATAAAAAAATTGGAATTAAAAAACAACTACCTAATAATTTTTTAGCAGAACGAATGATATTGAATTGTTTAATTTTTAATTCTGAAATAATTGAATTAACTGTCGAAACTCTTCCAACTAAAGCCTTTTATTTTAAAAATCATGAACAAATTTATAAAGCAATTATTTTTATGCAAAGATATCGATTATCTATTGATATTTTTTCTTTAACTACTTTTTTACAAGAAAATGCATTATTACAAGAAATTGGTGGAATAACGGTATTAATTGAACTTACAAATGAAATTCCAAACTTACTTGATCTAGAAGAGTATATTAGAGTAGTCAAAGATAAGTTTTTAAGACGTTCATTAATTAAATTTGGTTATAAAACAATTAATATAAGTTATATTACTAATATTTCTTTAGAAAAAACTTTAGAACAACTTGAAAATGAATTATTAAATTTAACAACACAAACCAAAAAAGTTTTAGTACCGAATAGTGCAGAATTATTAAATGAAGTCTTTTTGAACTTAAAAAATCAATTTTTAAAACCAAGTCTTCCAGGTTTACCTTCAGGGTTCTCTGAGCTTGATTTATTAACACAAGGGTTTCAAAAATCAGAATTAATTGTTCTTGCTGGGAGACCATCCATGGGAAAAACAGCATTAAGTCTAAATATAGCTTTAAATGCTCTTAAAATTTCCAAATTACCTGTTTTATTTTTTAGCTTAGAAATGGCAAAGCAACAAATAATGTATAGAATATTAGCTACTGAGACCAATATTTCGCAAACCCGTTTAAAAACAGGACAGTTATATAAAAATGATTGGATTAAATTTAATAAAACAATTAAGTTTTTATCAAAATTACCTTTTTTTATAGATGATAGCCCTAACATCTCAATTCAAGAAATCCGTTCTAAAATTAAACAGGTATTAATTGAACAAAATCAAGTTGGATTAATAATTATTGACTATTTACAATTAATTAAAAATATAAATGTAAATAGTCAAAATCGCGTCCAAGAACTATCTAGTATTACTCGTTCATTAAAAAATTTGGCTAGAGAATTTAATTTACCTATAATCGCATTATCTCAATTAAGTCGAAATGTTGAAAATAGAGTAGATCAAAAACCTATTTTATCAGACTTACGCGAGAGTGGATCTATCGAACAGGATTCTGATTTAGTATTATTAATATATGGTAACAAAACTAATCCATCGAATAAATATTCTGACCCAATTATTGAGTTAATAATTGCAAAACAACGTAATGGGCCAACCGGAAAAATATACTTAAATTTCGATAAAGACTCTAATAAATTTGTCGAAGGAATAGAGGTAATGGATAAAAATAACTAATGCCCAGAACCAGATTCGAACTGGTGACACGAGGATCTTCAATCCACTGCTCTACCAACTGAGCTATCCGGGCTTACTCATAACTATATCAAAACTTTTACAAAATAACAAGAAATTTTATATAAAATTATAAGTTGATTTTTATTTAAAAATTTAGTAGTATAGATGTTGGATATAGGATTTAATATAGTTTCAAAATTTATTTACCATGTCAGAATTGTAAGATAGCAGCATACAGTAAAATTTTAAAGTTGGTATTAAGCCTATATCTATATTATTTTTTATTTTAATTAAATATTAATTATATTTTTTTATAAAAATTGATACAATAACTAGTGTAGTCAATCTTACTATCTTTAACTTTATTATTATTGAAATAAAAGGAAATTTTATAAAATGACACCTTCATTAGCAAATTTTGTATCAAGTTTAGTTGCAGGCTCGATTGTTGTACTAGCTATTGGTATTGCTTTAGTAGTTATCAGTAAAAGTGACCGCGTTACCCGAGCTTAAAAATTAGTAAAATAACTGCTTCTAGTTAATCTTATCTTAGGATATGTAAAATTAAAAAGAAATGTCTTATGATAAATGTTAGTTTTGGTCCAAATATTTTTTTAGGTATTATTGTAAGTATTGGAGTATTAATACTATATTCTCTTAGAAATATTAAACCTGAAGTGGCCCGAGATGAAGATATCTTTTTTGCAACAATAGGATTTCTTTATAGTTGCATTTTAATGGTTCACGGATGGCGATTAGATCCAATTCTTTTATTTAGTCAAGTTTTAATTATTATAACTGTTTTAGTAGCTGGATGGGAAAACATTCGGTTACGTGGTTTAATTGCAAATATGACAAAATTAAAAAAAAAAGGGGAGACTGATTTATCAGTCTAAAGAATCTTGGTTTCAAGTTTGTAAATAATTTTTTGAAATTATGTTTAAAAAGTATTCACAAATTATTTCTGTATTATTTATATGTGTTTTTGGCGTGTTTGTAACAACTGCATCAGCTATTGATTTAGATGAAGCAACACGAACAGTAGTTAAAGATTCTTCAGGTAAAACGGTTGTTTTAAGTCCAGAACAGGTTAAACGTGGAAAACGATTATTTAACGCAACCTGTGGAGCATGTCACGTAGGTGGTATTACAAAAACAAACCCAAACGTTGGGTTAGATCCAGAAGCTTTAAGTTTAGCAACACCACGTCGTGACAATATCGATGCATTAATCGATTATGTAAAAAATCCAACATCATATGATGGATTAGATTCAATCGCTGAAGTACATCCAAGTATTAAAAGTGCAGATCTTTATCCACGTATGCGTTCAGTAACAGATGATGATCTATATGCAATGGCTGGCCATATTTTACTACAACCAAAAATTGTTACAGAAAAATGGGGTGGTGGTAAAATTTACTACTAATATTCCAGAATTTTATTTTTTCAAAAAGCAATGACTATTTGCTTTTTGAAAAAATTTTGATCTTAATATGCTGAAAGCATGTAGCTCAGTGGATAGAGCATCAGATTCCGATTCTGAAAGTCAAGGGTTCGATTCCCTTCATGCTTATATTGTTTTTTTAAAATAATAATACTCGTGGGGCTGTTTTGGTTTCGACATTTAAAATTAGTTAAGATATGAATCAGGTCGAAGCATGTATTCTTCGTAAAAACGTACACATTTATAATAATTGCTAAAAATTTAATTTTATCTTTACTTGCTTTTGCAGGTTTCAGTCAAAAAAAAACTCAGCTAAATTTATTACAGTTTGCTGTTTAATAATTTAATAATTTTTCACTATTTTTTATTAATAGACATTTATCTAGAGAATAGTTTAGAATAATTCTAAAAGTCTTCAATGAAGACTAAAGTTGTTCTTTGAAACTAAGCCTGTGAACGAGTATATTAACCAATTTTAGATGGACATGGGTTCAATTCCCATCAGTTCCATATTTGCATTCGTGGCCGAGTGGTTGAAGGCACCGGACTCATAATCCGTTTTCCTCTGGAACATCACTGGTTCGAACCCAGTCGAATGCAGTTAAAATAAAATATTTTATACTGTTGTTTTTTTTTTACTCTACTTGTAAAATTAATAATTAAGAAATAATTACATTTACTAATTAGAAGTCATGTTTAAATTAAATATTCAGCAAACAATTGACAAAGTTGAAAATTCCTTTTTAAAAAAGAATCTACCATTATTAAAAATTGGTGATAATATAAAGGTTGGAGTTAAAATTATTGAAGGGAATAAAGAACGTGTTCAATTTTACGAAGGAACTATTATTGCTAAAAAAAATAGTTCAATTAACACAACAATAACTGTTCGCAAAACACTACAAGGAATTGGTATTGAAAGAATTTTTTTAATTCATTCTCCGAAGGTTGATTCAATTACTATATTACGGTCATCTAAAGTAAGACGATCAAAATTATATTATTTAAGAAATTTAAGAGGAAAAGCAAGCCGTTTAAAACAAACATTTAAATAAAATAAGTTACTTACGAAAAAAAAATTGTTATTTATAATAAATTTAGGTAGTATAATATAAAGTAGCAAAGAGAGACTAACAGAATCTTTTTATAATTATTTTAATTAAGGAGTTATATGGTTACTTACAAAGTGACATTATTAAGTGAAGAGCATGATATTAATTCAACAATTGATTGTAACGATGATGTATTTGTTTTAGACGCAGCCGAAGAACAAGGAATTGAATTACCTTATTCATGTCGTGCTGGTGCATGTTCAACTTGCGCTGGTAAAGTAACAGAAGGGGAAATCGATCAATCAGAACAAACGTTTTTAGATGATGATCAAGTAGAAGAAGGATTTGTTCTGACATGTATTGCATACCCCAAATCAGATTGTACAATTTTAGTACATCAAGAAGATGAACTATATTAACTAAATTAAAAAATTGAGGAATGACCAATATTTGAAGTCATTCCTTGTTATTTAATCGATTAGAAGTTAAGCTCTGCAGCTTGTACTTTCTCGAATTGTTTTTTCTTTAAAACTAATAATATTTGTGTTAATAAAGTACAGAAACAGAATGCAAGATAACCAATAATTCGGGCTGGATTTTGTAACACAATTTCTGATTCTTCTTGACCGAATCCACCAGCATTTGGATCTACATTTAAAGCTTGATCTGATTTTAAAATATCTCCTGATTTAACTAGTAAAGTTAATCCTGCTGGAATAATTTGTGACGTTTTTGTCCCATTTGAGTTTACAATTACAATAGTTGTTTCACCTTTTTCTGATGTTGTAAGTTCTGTAACTTGACCTGCTTGTGTAGCGCCGAATACGTTTACATTACTTTTTTCTCCAGTCGGATAAACTTGACCACGTCCTCGATTTCCACCAGCATAAAACGGATAAGTTAAATATTTAACATCAGCGTTTTTCTCTGGATCTGGAGCAACTACTGGGAAAATTAATTCTTGATGTTTTTTTCCTGCAATTGGGCCAACAACAAAAATATTATCAAATTCACTACTATAAGGTGAAATAAACACACCTTTATTTTTTGCTTTAATTTCTTCTGAGATTTGATTTTTCGCTGCTAATTTAAATCCTTTTGGTAAAATTAAAATACCACCAACATTTAAATCAGCGCTTTTACCATTAGCACCAATTTGTTGTTTACTAGTATCATAAGGTACTTTAATTTCTACTTCAAAAATTGAATTTGGAAGAACAGATTGGGGGGCCTCAATTTCAATTGCTTTTTGGTTTAAATGACAATTGGCACATGCTAATTTTCCATTGGCTGCACGAGGATTCGAATAGTTTTGTTGCGCAAAAACGGGATATGCTGATGATTCTTGAATAGAAAACCCAAATACACTTACAGCAATCGTTAAAGCAAATAAAAGACTTTTAAAAAACTTGTTAGTTGCCATAGTTCAAATACTTGTTAAGTATGAATATTATTTTATATAAATTAATTCTTTATTAAAAACAAGATACCTAACCCTATAAAATACAATAGTAGTATTGCTAAAGACAATAATAACTGTGTTAACGGGTCAGTTGAGGGTGTTAAGATAGCGCCAAGAATTGTTGAAACTAAAATAACATATCGCCATGCACCTAACATTTGTTTTGGTGATACAATATTTAATAACCCTAGTAGAATTTGAAGAATTGGGATTTGAAATGCAAGTCCTGTACTATAAAATAAAACAAGAATAAACTCGAAATATTGATCAAATGACCAAAATGGCTCAAGCACTTCTTCACTGTAATTTAAAAAAAAATTTAAAGCAGCTGGTATTAAAGTGTAGTAAGAAAAAGCTAACCCTAGCCCAAATAAAATTAAGGAACTTAATAATAAAGGTAAAATAATTTTAGTTTCTTTTTTCGTTAATCCTGGTAATAAGAATAATATAAGTTGTCCTATAATAAAAGGACTCGAAAAAAGTAATCCAGTGTAAAAGGATATTTTTATTGTTGAAATAAAATATTCTCCTGGTGAAATCTGAAAAAATTTTACATTACTAATAGGTAGTTCTAAAATTTTAACGAGGCTCTTTACTTCAATGAATGCGAAACAAGTTAACATTAAAATTACTCCAAAAACCAAAAAAATACGTTGTCGTAATTCTTCAATATGTTCTGAGAAAGGTAATTCTAATACTATAATTGAATTCTTTGTAAAATTAAAATTAGAATTAGTCGTCATGTATAAATATTAATTCGTACTATTCTATTAATTTATGTGTGAAACAAATTCTAAAAGTTATTTTTAGAATTCGTTTTTAATTTAAACAACAATTGAAATTTTAAACCCTCAATTATTAAGATAAATAATTGATTGCTTCTAATCTAGCTGTTGCTTTTTTTAATTCAACAGAAGCATCAAGTCGCGTTTTACTTGTTTCAGCTTGTTCGACTGCTAATGTTGCTTTTTCTAATTCTTTAGTAGCTTCACTTAATTCAATATTAACAAGTTCTTCTACATCATTTACTAAAACCGTTACTCTATTTCGGTCAATTTCAGCTAAGCCACCACATAAAATAATAGGTGTCCACTTTTCATTTAACTTGATTCGTAATAATCCAGTATCTAAAGCTGTGATTAATGCTGCATGACCGTCTAATACCCCTACTTGACCAGTTAAACCTGGTAAAACAACTTCATCTGCTGTTGTTGAACAAATAACTCTGTCAGGGGTAAGAACGCGAATGTTCATAACCATATATGTTACTCCTTATTTTAGAGTTTCTGCTTTTGCAATTGCTTCATCAATGTTACCGACAAGGTAGAATGCTTGTTCTGGTAAATCATCTAACTCACCACCTAGAACCATAGTGAAACCTTTAATAGTTTCTTCTAAACTAACATATTTACCAGGAGAACCTGTGAAAATTTCAGCAACAAAGAATGGTTGTGATAAGAATCGTTCTACTTTTCTTGCGCGAGCAACTGTTAGACGATCTTCCTCTGATAATTCATCAATACCTAAAATTGCAATAATATCTTGTAACTCTTTATAACGTTGTAACGTTTCTTTTACAGTTTCAGCAACTTCATAATGTGTTTCACTAACGATACCTGGTTGTAACATTGTAGAAGTCGAATCTAACGGATCAACTGCAGGGTAAATACCTTTAGCGGCTAGATTACGAGACAATACTGTTGTTGCATCTAAATGAGCAAAAGTGGTTGCTGGAGCCGGATCTGTTAAATCATCGGCAGGTACGTAAACAGCTTGAATTGATGTAATTGAACCTTGTGTTGTTGATGTAATACGTTCTTGTAATGCACCCATTTCTGTAGCTAAAGTCGGCTGGTAACCTACAGCTGATGGCATACGACCTAATAATGCTGATACTTCAGAACCTGCTTGGGTAAAACGGAAAATATTATCAATGAATAATAATACATCTTGTTTATTTACATCTCGGAAGTATTCAGCCATTGTTAAAGCTGTTAAACCTACACGCATACGAGCTCCAGGAGGTTCATTCATTTGACCATATACTAACGCTACTTTTGATTCTGAGAAATTACTTTCATTAATTACACCAGATTCTTTCATTTCTTCGTATAAATCATTCCCTTCACGTGTACGCTCACCTACACCACCAAATACTGATACACCACCGTGGGCTTTCGCAATGTTATTAATTAATTCCATAATTAATACAGTTTTACCTACTCCTGCACCACCGAATAAACCAATTTTACCACCACGACGGTAAGGTGCTAATAAATCAACCACTTTAATTCCAGTTTCGAAAATTGATGGTTTTGTTTCTAATTCTGTAAATGCTGGAGCATCACGGTGAATTGGTAAAGTTTCATCATATGAAACGTCGCCTTGTTCATCTACTGGTTCTCCAATTACATTAAAAATACGACCTAATGTAGGTGTACCAACTGGTACGCTAATTGGTGTACCTAAATCAATGGCTTCAACTCCACGTCGTAAACCGTCTGTTGAGCGCATTGAAACTGCGCGTATTTGATTATCACCTAATAATTGTTGAACTTCAACAATAGTTGAACTACCATCTTCTAGTTCAATTTTAATTGCACTGTAAATAGGAGGTAGATTCCCAGCGGGGAATCGAATATCTAATACAGGACCAATAATCTGAGTAACGAAACCTTTATTTAAATTAGTTTTTACCATTTTGATTTAACATATTAAAATATTTTAGAATAAATATACTTTCAAAATTTTACCCGCCGTTTTCAAAGACTAATAAATTTAGTAATTACTTATGTATTGTACAACAAACTTCTCTTAATTCTTGAATATAATCGGATTTTATTTAAAAATTAAAAGAAAATTAGTTTTTAACTATTTTCATCTAAACGTCCTGTTACTTTTAACCAATTACGGGCTCCAGGGTAATTATCAGGCGCTAATTTTAATGCTTGAATCCAATATTCCGCCGCCTTATCGAATAATTCCTTAGATAATTCGACATATTCTTCTTCTTCTAAGCTTTGTGCTCGTAAAGCTTGTGAATGATAAATGACAGCAATATTATTTAAAGCTTGGGGAAGGTTTGAATTTAATGCTAAAGCTTGATGATAAAATTCTAAAGCTTGAGTATATTTGCCAGTATTTCCATAAATTAGTCCAATATTATAAAGCGTATAACTTCGATCATATGGATCTTCTTCAACTTGAAGTGCTTCATAATAATTTTGTAATGCTTCAGCATATTGTCCTTTCCCTTGAGCAGCCATTCCAGCCCGATAATATGAAAAAGCTTGTTTTTCTTGTTTACTCGCTGGTAAAACTTTTAGTAGAATGTCAGCAATTACTGTAAACGTTTTATCGATAAAATTTCCCATAAAATTCTCTTTTTAACCATAAAGATCTAGCGTCATTATAATAACTCTAAAAATTTTTAAACAGAATTAGATGCAACAAAAGGAAATAAAGCTAAAATTCTCGCACGTTTAATTGCTTTTGATAATTTACGTTGTTGTTGAATTGTAACTCCCGTTGCTCGACGTGGAAGTATTTTCCCTTGTTCTGTTACAAATAATGTTAATAGATCAATATCCTTGTAATCGATTTTTTGATTTAAGCTAATTGGTGAAACTTTGTGTTTATTTACCATTTTATTTATTTTATTTCTTTATGTACAGTTGATTTATTACAGTGTGGGCAATATTTTTTTAATTCTAATCGTTCTGGATTGTTACGACGATTTTTTTGTGTTGAGTATCTTGAAACACCAGGTGATCTTTTATTTAAATTTGAACGACATTCTGTACATTCTAAAGTAATTAAAATTCGAGTACCTTTATTTTTTGCCATAGAAATTTGAAGTTAATTAAAGTAAACTGTTTTATTTATAAAATCTTAAACCTTACATGTTTTATTTCAATTATGCAATATTTTTTATTTTTAATGAAAAGTAATATTAAACGTAAATTAGCATTAAATACTAACAATTTGAATTTAAAAAATTTCATGATTGTTATTATTAAAAATATTATTTAAACAAAATGATCAATTCAATTTAATTTTGGTTTTGAGAAATTTTTAAAATACTAAACTAATAGCTATTTTTAGAAAAATTAATTAATTAATTAATTTTCTACTAGAAAAAATACACTATAGATTTTAAAAAAGAAAGATGTTAAAGTGTTTTCTATTTATCAGTTTTAAATAATTTTTTATTGCATTTCAAATCTTGACTAATTCATTTAATTTTTAAAAAAACAAATTTTAATTTAAAAAATATGTAAAAATAATAGACTTATTAATTAATATGTACTTTTTGAGTATTAAAAAAGAACTTTAATAAATACACTAAAAACGTTTTTTTTCAAAAACCTTGACGCTAAATACTGAATAAACGTATAATTAGCCATCAAATAGTGTATCAAAATTTCTTTTTATAGGAACCTATTAAAACAACACTTGAAGTTATATTTTTTATATTACGAGTAGTGATTAACTTATATAGTACTAGTACACTATTTTATTAGATTTAAAAATTATTACTCTTATTATCATGGCTAACACTAAATCTGCACAAAAACGTATTGAAATCAATAAACGAAATCGATTAAGAAATAAATACTATAAAACGTCAGTTAGAACATTAATTAAAATTTTCTTTATAAATTTAGATATTTATAAAGTTTCTCAAGATTCTAATGATAAAAAACAATTGAATAAAATTTTAAGTTCTATTTATAGCCTTATGGATAAAGGAACAAAAAAAAATATTTTCCATAAGAATATGGCTGCAAGAAAAAAAGCGAAATTAGCAAAATATTTGAAAGCAGTATAGTTTTTCATTACTTAGTAACAAAAAATTGGTTACTAAGTACTGAAAAATTAGAAACATAATCAATTACTTAAATATATTAACAAAGATTATGAAACATAATATGAATTATATTAATGCTCTTCCAGACTTTCTTGCAATGCAGAGAATAAGTTTTTGTTGGTTTATTACCCAAGGTTTAAATGAAGAATTAGCATTATTTTCTAAAATTCATGATTTTAGCCAAAATACTGAATATCTGATGTTTGGCGAAGAATATAGTTTGATAAAACCTCCTTATAGTTTATTAATCGCAAGAAAATATAGTGGAAATTATAGAGCGCAATTAGTCATTCCAATTGAAGTGCGTAACAAAATCATTAATAGTGTTCAATACCAAAATCAATTTCCAATTATTACTTTACCTTTGATGACTACGTACGCTACATTTATTATAAATGGTTGTGAACGTGTTATTGTTAGTCAGATTATTCGAAGTCCTGGAATTTATTTTGAAAAAAATAAGAATCAAAAAATTCGAAAACAATTCAGACGAAAATCCTCAACTGATTTAAATAAGTTATATTCATTTTTACCAGGTGGTGAAGCTCTTATTTCTGAGTTTGATCTTTTCTTTTCTGATCCTCCAGAATGGAAAAATAATTCTATTTACCATTATTCGATTGAATACCTAAAAACGCTAAAAAAATTCTCTCTATTTTCATTTTTACAATATTCTAAATTTTATCGTGCTATTTTAAAAATATCGCTTGTATCATCAAAAAATAAATTAATTCAATTTTTCTTAAAATGGTTCAAACTGAAAAATAGTAATTTAAACTTTTCATCTAATGCAAATAAAGATAAATTAACTTATTTACTAAAATATTTTCAATTTTTCTTAAAAACATTAATAAAATATCAAACACTAAAACATAATAATTTTTTTTCTCAGTCAATTAAAACTTTTTCATCACACAATAGTTTTTATTTATCCAAAAAACAAGTTGCCAAATTATTCCAAATTTATGATTCTGTTCTATTTAATTCTCAAACTTCAATTCACCTTCGATTGAATAATAAATTAGTTTTAATTACACAACATTCTTGTGAGTGGTTAAGAGAAATGAAAAATTTTAAATTTTTTAAACAAGATTTAAATCTCAGATTATCGGGTGTAATAAATATTAATAGATTAATTGAATTTTCAAATCTATCTCCGACTATTTATTTTTCAACAAGTTTAAAGGAACAATTGAAATATATATTTAGAAATAATAACTTTTCTTATAATCCTCAAGATAATAAATATCTTAAAACTAAAACTCAACTACTTTTATATCGAAAGGATCATGAAATTAAAGCTAATTATCATAAAAAATACAGTGAAAAAGATTTATATAATGGCACTCTAATTCCTGAATATGGTTCTTGGATTCGTTTTGTTTTTCAAAAAAATACTAACATCAATCCTTATAAATATCCAATTAAAAATCAAGAAGATGAAATTATTATTCAATTAGATAAAATTAATCAAAAACCCGTTCTTTATTTATTAAAAGAGATGGGATTAACTGATCTAGAAATTTATCAAAATTTAGAATATTCAGACTTCTTTTATTTTAAAAATCCTGTATTAGTTAATTCAAAATTTTTAAAACAACCAACTTCACGTTTTGATTTGAATTTAGAATATTTTAAAAACATTTCAGAATTTTCACGGATTTTTGATCCGAATTATTATCGATTAGGAAGAGTAGGCCGGTTAAAAATTAACACTCGAGTAAATCTGAAACTTAGTGAACGGCTTCAAATAATAACATATGAAGATATCTTTGCTATTATAGATAAATTAATAAATTTAACTATTTCAAAGGAAGTCGAGGACGATATTGACCATTTAAAAAATAGGCGAGTTCGTTCAGTTGGAGAACTATTACAAAATTTATTTAGAATAGGCTTTCAAAGATTAATCCGAAAATTGCGAAATCAAACTAATGAAATTGATTCCGGATATCTATTAAGTTTTAATATTATTAATGCAACAATTAGAGAATTTTTTGGATCAAGTCAATTATCTCAATATCTCGATCAAACTAATCCCTTATCTTCTTTAACTCATAGACGTAGGATCAGCGGCTTAGGACCAGGTGGATTTGATCGAGATCGAATCAGTTTTGCTGTTCGTGATATTCACCCAAGTCATTATGGTCGAATCTGTCCAATTGAAACACCTGAAGGACAAAATGTTGGTTTAATAGCTTCTTTAACAACGTGTGCACGCGTTAATAAATTAGGATTTTTAGAAACTCCATTTTGGAGAGTTCTAAACGGAAAAGTTATTAAAACAGGTAACCCTATTTATTTAACAGCTGATATTGAGGATTTATATAAAATTGCACCGGCTGATATTGCTACAAATTCAGAAAATTATTTACTTAAAAACTTTATTCCTGTCCGTTATAAACAAGATTTTATTAATGTCTCACCTTCAGAAGTTGATTTTATTGCTATTTCAACTATTCAAGTTGTTTCAGTTGCAGCTTCTTTAATTCCTTTCTTTGAACATGATGATGCTAATCGTGCTTTAATGGGTTCTAATATGCAACGTCAATCAGTTCCATTAATTTTTCCACAAAAACCAATTGTTGGAACAGGATTAGAAAATCAAATTGCCATTGATTCTGGTATGACTTTAAATGCCCAAGTTTCAGGTATTGTTAATTCAGTGACTGCAAATAAAATTATTATTAAAAATAAATTTGGTAAAAAAATAATTTATAAACTTCAAAAATATTTGCGCTCAAATCAGCAAACATGTATTAATCATCGTCCTATTATTTGGAAAGGAGAAAAAATAAAATCTGGTCAAATTCTTACAGATGGTCCAGCTATAACAAGTAGTGAATTAGCCTTGGGGCAAAATGTCTTAGTAGCTTACATGCCATGGCAAGGTTATAACTTTGAAGATGCAATTTTAATAAGTGAACGTTTAGTGTATGATGATATTTTTACTTCTATTCATATTGAACGGTATAAAATTGAAATTGATGGAAATTCTGAAATGTCTGAACAAACGATGAAATTGATTCCTAATTTAAGTTTATCAGAAACTAACTCGTTAAATGATGATGGAATTGTTACTGTTGGTACATTTGTAAAACCAGGAGATATTTTAGTTGGAAAAGTCATTTCAAATAATACATCAGAACAATTACCAGAATCTAAGTTGTTACGAGCTATTTTCGGAGCAAAAGCTAAAGGTGTTAAAGATAATTCATATCGTATGCCAGATGGGGAATATGGTCGTGTTATTGAAACAGTAACATTTAATCGTCGAACGAAGTCAACTTATAAATTTGAAAAAATTTATGTGTTTATTGCTCAAATTCGAAAAATTCAGGTTGGAGATAAAATTGCAGGGCGACATGGTAATAAAGGAATTATTTCTAGAATTTTAGCCCGACAAGATATGCCATTTTTACCAGATGGAACCGCCATTGATATTATTTTAAATCCTTTAGGTGTTCCATCACGAATGAATGTAGGTCAACTTTATGAATGTTTATTAGGGTTAGCTGGTGATAAATTAAATTCTCGATTTAAAATTTTACCTTTTGATGAAATGTATGGACTAGAAATGTCGAGAATTTTAATTAACAAAAAACTTCGAAAAGCTTCGATAAAAAAAAATGAAAGTTGGTTATTTAACCCTTATGCTCCTGGGAAAATGGTTTTAATTGATGGTCGAACTGGAAAAGAATTTGAAAATCCAATTACTGTTGGAAATGCTTATATGCTGAAACTTATTCATTTAGTTGACGATAAAATGCATGCTCGATCAACAGGTCCATACTCATTAATAACTCAGCAGCCACTACGTGGAAAAGCACAACATGGTGGTCAAAGATTTGGAGAAATGGAAGTTTGGGCTTTAGAAGGATTTGGGGCGGCTTTTACGTTAAAAGAACTTTTAACGCTAAAATCAGACGATATGCAAGGTCGGAATGAAACATTAAATGCAATTGTTAAAGGTCATCAAATTCCAAAATTTGGAATTCCAGAATCATTTAAAGTTTTATTACAAGAATTACGTTCAATTGGTTTAGATATGAGCACATATAAGATTAAAAAATTTAGTTCGTTTAAAAGATATGAAATTGAGGTTAATTTGATTGAAAAATATAATGCGTTATCTAAAACGTTTTCTCCAACCTCGAATATAAATGATATTTCATTCTAATATTTATGATACAATTTGCAAAAGAATTTAATTATATTAAAATTAAATTAGCATCTCCTTTTCGAATTTTACAATGGTCTAATAGGAAATTACCAAACGGTCAATTTGTAGGAGAAGTACAAAAATCTGAAACAATTAATTACCGAACTTTTAAACCAGAAATGGACGGTTTGTTTTGTGAACGTATTTTTGGCCCAAGTAAAAGTTTAGAATGTGCTTGTGGTAAATATAAACGAGTTCGTTATGAAGGATTAATCTGCGAAAGATGCGGAGTGGAATTGATCGAATCACGAGTACGACGTCATAGAATGGGATATATTAATTTAATTTATCCTGTAACTCATGTTTGGTATATTAATAGTAGGCCAAATTTTATGGCACTACTTTTAGAAATTGAGCAATGTGAAAAACAATTAAATACGACTTATTTTAATTGTAATACTACTATTTTTAGTGATGAGGAAAATGAGAACGAGATAAAGATAAATTCTGAACAATGTCGTAAATGTAACGAATTAAAATTGGCTTCTTCAACGGTAATTGATTTATGGGATGAAAGAATTAAACGAATTAAACTTGCATCTTTAGCATATTTTATTGCCGAGGATGAAATATCCTTTTATGGACTACATTGGGATTTACAACAGTATCGAAGAAGTCGAGAGTTAGGGTGTAGTGGATATCCTTTGAAACCTGATTCAAAACCACAACATAGACGTTATAGTACTCCAAAATATCTATTACGTTCCACGCCCAATTTTTTAATTGGAACTCCTTTAATTAAACGAGAATTAGAAAAACTTAATTTAAAACTAGAAATTTTTAAAACACGATGTTTTGGGTTAGTTTGTACAAAAACTTTAAATCGAGAACAACCTCTATTTTATCTTGAATCGCAATGGTCTAGAAAGTGGGAACAGCAAAGAATTTATAAAATTCGTGAACAAGTCATTAAAAGAATCCGAATATTAGAAAATTTAGTAGGAACAGGTTCACGACCATCCTGGATGATTTTATCTATTTTACCTGTAATCCCACCAGCGTTACGACCAATGATTCAATTAGAAGGTGGAAGGTTTGCAACTTCTGATTTAAATGAATTATATCGTCGAATAATTACTAGAAATAATCGGTTATTACGTTTATTAGAAATTGATGCCCCTCAATTAATTATTCGAAATGAAAAACGTTTATTACAAGAAGCAGTAGATACTTTAATTGATAATGGAAAACGAGGAAAAATAGCTTTAAGTGCGAATAACCGACCATTAAAATCTTTATCAGATATTATTAAAGGAAAACACGGTAGATTTCGTCAAAATTTATTAGGAAAACGAGTAGATTATTCTGGACGTTCTGTTATTGTAGTTGGGCCAAGTTTAAAATTAAATCAATGTGGATTACCTTATGAAATGGCAATTGAACTTTTTCAACCATTTGTGATAAGAGAATTAATTAATCAAGGCTTAGCAAATAATATGAAAATTGCAAAAAATTTAATTCAACAAAATGAGCTTATTATTGAATTAGTATTAGAAAAAGTTTTGGTAAATCATCCTATTTTTCTCAATCGAGCTCCTACTTTACATCGTTTAGGAATTCAAGCATTTGAACCTATCTTAGTTCATGGTCGTGCTATTAAATTACATCCTTTAGTTTGTTCAGCATTTAATGCTGATTTTGATGGTGACCAAATGGCTGTCCATATTCCTTTATCTTTAGAAGCTCAAGGAGAATGTTATATGCTAATGCTAGCACCTTACAATTTTTTATCCCCAGCAAATGGGGAACCTATTATCATGCCAAGTCAAGATATGGTTCTTGGTTGCTATTATTTAACTGTTAATAATATTCAAAACTTACGTGGTTCGAGTCATTATTTTGCAACCTTAGAGGATGTTATATTAGCCTACCATCAAAATAAAATTGAAATTCATAGTTCAATTTGGATTCGTTATAAAAACTTAGATCAAAAATTTTCTAATCCAATCAAAATAAATATTTTAAATGATAAAAGTCAAATCGAATATTATGATAATTTACAAGTCCGAAGAAAGGAAGATGGAAAAATCATTGTTCAATATTTAAAAACAACTACAGGCCGTGTTCTTTTAAATTATACAATTCAAAAAACTTTAAATTTTTTATAAATTAAGAAAGTAATATACAAAATATATTTTATGAAAAATTATACTTATCAAAATAATTTAATTGGTAAAAAACAATTACGTCAATTATTAGCTTGGAGTTTTACCAATTATGACTCGATGCAAGCTTGTTCATTAGCAGATGAATTAAAATATTTAGGTTTTAAATATGCTACGCAAGCTGGTATTTCTATTAGTATTGAAGATTTAAAAATTCCATTTATAAAAAATTTAATGCTTGAAAAAGCTAATCAAGAAATTTTAAATTCAGAAAAAATTTATTTAAAAGGAAAAATTACAGAAGTTGAACGGTTTCAAAAAATTATTGATACATGGAGTTTGACAAGTGAATCGTTAAAAGATCAAATCATTTATTATTTTAAAAATTATGATCCTTTAAATTCTGTCTACATTATGGCATTTTCCGGAGCTAGAGGAAATCTTTCTCAAGTTCGTCAACTTGTTGGTATGAGAGGATTGATGGCTGATCCCAGTGGTCAGATTATGAATTTACCAATTAAAAAAAATTTTCGGGAAGGATTAACCATAACGGATTACTTAATTTCCGGATATGGAGCTCGAAAAGGAATTGTCGACACGGCGTTAAAAACTGCTAACTCTGGTTATTTAACACGTCGTTTAATTGATGTAGCACAAGATATATTAATTCGCGAAAAAGATTGTTTAACGAATCATTCATTTCTATTTTCCATTTCAAATAGAAATAATCGTTTTTTGATATATGAAAAAATTTTAGGCCGTGTTTTAAGTAAATCTATCTTTGAAGAAAACACAGAGTTTTTAATTGCTCAAAAAAACACTCAAATTACTCCGGCATTGATTAAAAAACTTAAAGAAAAAAAAATAAAAAATATTTACGCTCGTTCACCGTTAACATGCAACCTATATCGTGCAATTTGTCAAAAATGTTATGGGTGGGATTTAACTACAGAGAATTTAGTAGATATTGGTGAGGCAATTGGTATTTTAGCTGGTCAATCTATAGGAGAACCAGGTACTCAATTAACTATGAGAACTTTTCATACTGGAGGAATTTTTACATCCGAAGCCCGTGAACAAATTATGAGTCCGATAAATGGAGTGATTCAATTTTATAATATATTAAAAACTGTCATTTTAAGAACAAATCGAGGTGAAGATGTTTTAGTTACAAAAAATTCCGGATCATTGGTTTTAATTCCCAATACTGAAAATAGTTTACCGATTTCTATTGAAGTTTTACGAAATACAATTTTATTTTGCAAAAATAATCAATATATTTTAAAGGATACCGTTATCGGAGAGTTGATTAATAAAAATAAGCAGATTAAGAACGTTGTAAAACCTATTTTAAGTTATACTTGTGGTGAAATTTTTATTCCACACCTAAAACAGAAAATTAATTTATTAAACAATAATAAATTAATTTGGATTTTATCCGGTCAGTTATATAATAGTCCGTTAAATTCCTTTTTAAATTTTTATTCAGATTATAAATTAAATAAATATAGTTCTATTTTTCGAACAAAATTAGTTAATCACTATAAAGGGTTTATTCGATTTGTCAATAATAAAAAAACTTTATATCAACGTTTAATTAAGATAGAGAATCATAAGTATTCATTATTAGGCTCCCGATTAAAAAAATTAACTGTCTTAATTAATCAAAATAATTATATATTAGAATTAATTGGTTTGAAATATTTGGTAAAAATTGATAATTTTCATCAAAAGTCCTTTTTAAAACTTACCCGAAATGAAAAACTTGGGACTTTATTAACTAATTCATTTCAAACATTAACTGGAGGAACTTTATATTACGATATTCAGAATCTATGTAAAATTACTAATCAAAATAAAATTCTTACATATCATTTAAGAGTAGCTTTTGATGAGAATGAAAAAAGATATCCGTCTTTACATCAGTATCGAACAATTATTTGGTTAGGAGAAGAAATTCATCAAGTAAATTGTGAGCAAAATATTTTACTTGTCGAAGATGGGGATTTTATTTCTAAAGGATTTGAACTTTTTCCAGGCGTTTTTTCTAAAACTTCTGGTCTTGTTAGTTTAAATAAAAAAAATAATACTATTAAAACAATTTCTATTAAATCTGGTTTAGTTTATGAAGCTAAAAAGTTTAAAAATCGATTAAAAAAATTTTATTATCCCGGTGAAGTTATTTTTGAAACAATAATAGCGAAAAATTTGACTTTTTGTGAACAAATTCTAGGAAAACAAATGGATAAATTATTAATACGACCAGTTCAAATTTATGAATCATCATATAAAAGTATTAATTTATTAAATTCACAAAAAGATTTTAATAATGCTAAAATTTTTAAATTAGAATCTACTGCTACTTATGTTTACAAGTCAAATCAATTTATTAAAGGTATTGTAAATTTAAACTTAATTTCTCATATTTTAACTTTTAAAACTACAAAATCTTTAAAGAATAATTTAAATATTGAACTAAAAAATAATTTAAAAAAAAATTCTCTTAATTTTATTATTAATGAAAAACTTTCGTTAACAAATTACCTTTCACCAAGTTTAAAATATAAAGAAATTCAACCATGTTTTTTGGTTCAAAAAAACCAATTTATAAGTGATTATACTATATTAGGTTATTTAGAATCAATAACCATAAATTCTTTAGAAATTGTTAAATTTAAAACTAAAAAACAAACTATTAAACAGGTCTTTTTGATTTCAAATAATGACTGTTTAAGGATTGAGAAACAAGAAATTCCGACTAAAAAATTAAATGATTTTGTTACATCTAAATTCAATTTAGCAAAAACAGGTAAGATTATTATTGAAAATAATAATTTTTTTACTATTCAAAAAGGTAGACCATACTTTTTTCCAAATTGTAAGAATGAAAACTTAATATCTAATACTAATTTACAATATAAATTAATTCCGGCAAATCGTCAGAGTTCAAACTTTAGTAATAATAAAAAAGTTTCATTAAACTACTATAATCTTCTTAAACTATCAGTAAAATGTAAATCTAAATTTAAAGAATCTTTAAATTCAAGAGTTAGTATTAAATCAGAATTTTCAAAATTATTTTTAAAAAATAAAGGAAAATTATATAGTTGTTTAATTCCACAATTCTTTAAAAAATTTAGTATTACAAATCAAAAACCTGAATCTAAAATTAATACACTTTTACGCTCTAATCCCAATAATTTAGTAGATGTTAAAAAATTAGATCGAACTTTATTAATTAGAAGTTCAGAGCTTACTGTAAATACATATAAATCTAAAAGTTCTCTTAAATCTAATTATCAATTAACATTATTAAAATTTATGGAGCAACCTTTTTTAAAATCAACAAAATCCATTGGTCTATATTCAATAACTGAAAATTACTTTGAACAAGAAGTTAATAGTGTATTTTGTAAAAATAATGAATTTATTGAAGTAGATAAAACCATAGGTTTATTAAATTTGGAAAAAGAAATTACAGGCGATATCGTTCAAGGTTTACCTCGAATTGAAGAAATTCTTGAAGCTCGTAAAAAAAACTTAATGATAAAACGGATTCCGACAAATCAAAAAAAAGGTTTATTAATTCAAATTCCGAGCCTCGATACTAATTTTGAATTTAAAAAATTAGCAACAAATATTAAAGAAAATGATAAGATCAATCCTCATAAATTATTGAAGGTATATTTTAACTATTATGGTTTATTAAAATATTTTTTATGTGATCAAACAAAACAATTTAAATATAGTCGATTGATTAATAATTACGAAGGTAGTTATAAAAGTTTTAAAAAAGTTCAATTATTTATTTTGAATTCTGTTCAAGCTGTTTACCAATCACAAGGTGTAACAATAAACAATAAACATTTGGAAATTATTATTAAACAGATGACGACAAAAGTTTTAATAACTTATGAAGGTCATACCCCTTTATTAAGACGTGAAGTTATTGATTTATATCATATTCAATATATTAATGATATTATGAATCATGAGATGAAACAAATTGCATGTTATATTCCTTTATTATTAGGGATTACCAAAGCTTCTTTAAATAATCCAAGTTTTATTTCTGCTGCTAGTTTCCAAGAAACTACACGCGTTCTTACGAAAGCTGCAATTGAAGGAAAAATTGACTGGTTACGTGGTTTAAAAGAAAATATTATTTTAGGACATTTAATCCCTGCAGGAACAGGTTCTCAAAATTATAGAAACTATTTTAAAAAATATTCACCAGAGACAGAAATTCTAAATACCAATTTAACCACTATCAAAACTAGAAATGAAAACCCTAGACAGATTAATTAAGGTTTGATATAATCGTGCTTATAAGTTTAACAATTAATTTAAGTAATTTAAAATTTTTATGTCTGATATCACTTTATCACAATTATTAGAAGCAGGTGTTCATTTTGGTCACAAGGCTCATAGATGGAACCCAAAAATGTTCCCTTATATTTATAGCGAAGTTAATAATATTCATATCTTAGATCTAATTCAATCGGCTACTTTACTAAAAGCAGCAAATAATTATTTAGAATCTGAAGCAGCTCGAGATAAAACATTTTTATTTATAGGTACAAAACATCAAGCAGCAACAATCATTGCACAAGAGGCAAAACGTTGTAATTCATTCTATGTAAATCATCGTTGGTTAGGTGGAATGCTTACCAATTGGACAACTGTAAAAGGTCGAATTGCAAGATTACAAGATTTAGAAAAACAAGAAGCTGATGGAACTTTTGAATTATTAACTAAAAAAGAAGTAGCTTTACGTCGTAAAGAATTACAAAAATTACGTAAACACTTAGATGGAATTAAAGTTATGAAAGATCTACCAGATATTGCTATTATAATTGATCAGAAAAAAGAAATGACAGCTATAGCTGAATGCCGTAAATTGGGGATTCCAATTATTTCCATTTTAGATACAAATTGTGATCCTGACTTAATTGATATTCCAATTCCTGGTAATGATGATGCAGTAAGGTCAATTAAGTTGATTTTAAATTCATTAACTAACAGTATTATTGCTGGGCAATCAAAAACAAAATCATCGTAACTCTCTTTAAAACTTTTATTTTAATTGTATTGTGTTAAAAAATTTAGCACTATACAATTAAAATCAATATTATTTTATAGCTTAAATAAATAAATTTTAGAATCATAAATATTGAAAATTCAATATCTATGATTCTGACTAATCAGATTAGTATTACTTTATTTTAGATTACTCTAAAATTAGTAACGACCACCTTCTGGATTAGCTTGTACACTGTATGATTTAATAGTGTAACGGATGAAACGACCAGCGCCTTCACCACGTTCTAAATAGAAACCTGGTTCGCTAGCTGGACGGTTAACGATGAATGACATAACACAACTCTCTGTACCGTAGCTTGCATCAAATGCATTAATACGGATATAACCAGCTGCACATGCTTTACGAGCTTCTTTTAATTCAAACATTACAGATGCTGGATCTTTAATATCGAATAAAGGTAAACCCCATAGTTCCCAGTAGTTATTACGAGGGTGTGGATCATCTGTCCACTCAACGTTCATTGCTAAACCTCTACCAATTGCATAAGCAACTTGTTTTTCAATTTGTTGATCAGTTAAATCTGGTAAGAACGAGAAACAACCTTGTGTAAGTCTCACTATTCAAATACTCCTTTAATTTTTTTAAAAGTAACTTATTATACGTTTGCTGTAGCCGTTTCAGCGAAATCAGCTGTATCCGTAGATGTGTAGTTAAAGCTAATATCTTTCCATAAATCTAATGCTGTTTGTAATGGACCACAAGTCTTCGCAGCGTTGCGTAAGATTACTGGACCAACTTCATTATTGAAGTAATCAGCACCTTCGTTACGAGCTAAAACCATAGCTTCTAAAGCTACACGGTTAGCTGTAGCACCAGCTTGAATACCATCAGGGTGACCAATTGTACCACCACCAAATTGTAATACTACATCATCACCTAAGTAATGTACTAGTTGGTGCATTTGACCACAATGGATACCACCAGAAGCAACTGGCATACAACGACGTAAACTAGCCCATGGCATTTCAAAGAAGATACCGTAAGGTAAGTTAACTTCTAATGATGTTAAACGTAAAACATCGTAAAAACCTTTAATCATTAAAGGATCACCTTCTAATTTACCTACAACTGTACCAGCGTGGATATGATCTACACCAGACATACGCATCCATTTACAAATTACACGGAAGTTAATACCATGATTTTTTTGACGAGCGTAAGTAGAGTTACCAGCACGGTGTAAATGTAAAAGCATATCGTTTTTACGAGCCCAAAGAGCAATAGATTGAATAGCAGTATAACCCATAACTAAATCAATCATAACAACGATAGAACCTACTTCTTTAGCATACTCAGCACGTTCGTATACATCTTCCATAGTTGCTGCTGTAATGTTTAAGTAAGAACCTTTAACTTCACCTGTAGCAGCTGAAGCACGGTTAATACCTTCCATACAGTTTAAGAAACGCTCTCTCCAACGCATAAATGGTTGAGAGTTAATGTTCTCATCATCTTTTAAGAAGTCTAAACCACCTTTTAAGCCTTCGTATACTACACGACCATAGTTTTTACCAGATAAACCTAATTTTGGTTTTACTGTTGCACCTAGTAATGGAGTACCGTATTTGTTTAAACGCTCACGTTCAACGATGATACCTGTTGCAGGGCCTTGGAATGTTTTTAAGTATGAGTGAGGAATACGCATATCTTCTAAACGTAACGCCGCTACAGCTTTGAAACCAAATACGTTACCAATGATCGAAGCTGTTAAATTAGATAATGAACCTTCTTCAAATAAATCACATTCGTATGCGATAAAAGCGAAGTATTGGTCAGTTGTGTTTGGAACTGGATCTACACGGTAAGCTTTAGCACGGTAACGGTCACAAGCTGTTAATAAATCAGTCCATACAACTGTCCAAGTTGCTGTAGAAGATTCACCTGCTACTGCTGCTGCTGCTTCTACTGGATCTACACCTGGTTGTGGTGTAATACGGAATAAAGCAAGAACATCAGTAGTTTTTACTGCGTATGAAGCATCCCAGTAACCCATTTTAGCATAAGGGATTACACCAGATTCGTAACGGTCACTTTTGATTCGAGTCCGTTCTGATACAGATTGAGACAT